GGGTATCCACTTAATTTTGTTTTTATATATCGGTATGATATATTTTTTTTTCATTTGATCTATCCTTTAATCATTTAGTTTTTCCATAAATTATATTTAAATGTTAATTATTTTATTGATTCTTTACCTTATTTATGTATTTATTATGCTTTTTTGGAGCTGGGTGATAGCCTACCTCGGCCATTCGTTATCTTAGGGATTATATCTATTTTCATATTCCTTTTCTATGTAATCATGGTAGCCCCTATCCTAACCATATATATATATTATCTAAGATTAATCATATACCTGATATTTTATACTGTTATTATTTATGTGATATGTATAATTATCTATATCAATATCAATATCTTTCTTATATCTCCCATCTAAGGTGAACAGTGATTTATATAGGTTATTATTTAAAATATATTAATATATAATGCTACAGCAAAGTTATTCGATATATTAGGTACACAAGATTAAAAAAGACCAGACCCCCTTATGGCCTACGGCCGAATTAAAAGATATATGTATATTAAACTTATAAAGATTAAAGATATATGTATATTAAACTTATAAAGTGGGTGTAGAAATTAATAATACCCCAGCAAAGCTATTCACACTCTATGCTCAATACTTTATATAGCTCTCCTAAGTTATATATTATCGTGGCTTATTTATTATATTTATACTTATTTATAATTTAACCTTTACCATTATTTAAATTACCATCACACATAATCATATATCTCTTTTTAATTTATCTTTCTAAAGGATAATTTATTTATTCAACTAATTATTTTTTTGTACCAATAGGTACAGTTATATATTAACCAATATTATACCTTAGTAATTGATATATTATAACATATAAATCAAATAATAATTAATATCATATATGTTAGCCACCTATATTAAATAATATAACGATATCATTTAAAATATAAAAATACACAAATCTATATTACGTTAATACATATATATGAATATATTTTAATGTAAATATATAGCATCTTTTAAATAACCACTAAATAATATACAAAATACATAAGCTTGTATCATAGCTATAGCAAATTCTAATATAGTTATAGCTATAACTCCTGCCATAGGAATAAATCCACTAACAAAACCTAATATAGATGTACTCATTAAATTTAGTATTAATGAACCTAATATTAACATTAATAAATGACCAGATAATATATTAGCTGATAAACGTAAACCTAATGATATAGCTTTTGAACTATATGATAAAGTTTCTATTAAAACTAAAACTGGAACTAAAGCTAATGGTGTTCCTGTTGGTACAAATAATGAAAAGAAACCTAACCCATGATTTACTAAACCTATTATAGTTAATCCTAATCATAATGTTAAACTTAATGATATTATTGCAACTATTTGTGCTGATATTGCAAATGAATATGGTATCATAGATATTACATTAGCTATTAATATAAAATTAAATAAAGTAAAAATTAATGGGAAATAAATTCCTCCACGTGAACCTACTTGACTTTTAACCATATTTAATATAGTATCATATATAGATAATATAACAATACCTCATCTATTGAAACCTAAATAAGTTTTATTTAATATAACATTATAACCATATATAATTAATCCTACTATAATTAAATATATTATATAATTAGATATACTTAATGTTATTATATTATTTATAGTTAATAAAGGTTTAATTTCAAATTGATCTAAAGGTGAAAAAAACATATCTTTTTTATAATTTCCTTAATAACTTATGAGTATTTAAGGTCTAAGTTAATTAATATATATAGCCCACCTTAGTTGGGCGAAGATTTATAATTTTATTATTAAAATTCTAGCGATTAATAATCTTAATATATTAGGTAATAAATATTTAGATATTATATATATTAAAATAGTTAATATCAATATACCAAAAGTTAATAAATGTAAAAAATAAAATGGAACTAATTGTGGCATTAATTATTAATTAATTAAATGGATAAATTTAATATGATAAATATTAATCTTCAGATTGAAGGGATTTGAACCCCCATAGCCCTACACCCAATGTAGATACGTTACCAATTACGCAACAATCTGTTAGATTTATCAAGATTAAGTTTAATTAAAATCAATAGTCATCCTACGGGAGGCTATCCCCAACCTACGGGAGGGAATAATATACTATTATATATTATATTAATCAAAGTATTATATATTACTTGAAATCAATTAGAACATTGAGGGAATTGAACCCTAAAAGAACTAATTTGCAATCAGTCTATTCAACCATGAATAACAATGTTCACTAGATAGTTAAATAAATTATTTTATGACAAACGTGACTCGAACACGTATTATAGTATTGGAAGTACCAGAGTTTAACCTATTAACTTATTGTCACTTAATTATAACCTATTTCATAATACCTTTATAATTTATAACTTACCTTTATATAATATCCCAGCCTACGGCCGGGCATATAGATCTTTATATATAACCATATTATAATATCCCCATAGTGGTATGTTATTATATAACAGGTACCTATTTAATATAATAACTTATATATAACTTTTATAATGTAATAGGATATATAGAATAGATATCAATGAGTAGTATATTAATATAATATCCTCGCCCACCTTCGGTGGGCTATATAAATTTAATTATAAGATATATGTTATAAGATATATGAGGTAAAATATATATATATATATAGTTGAAGAATATTTATCAAAGGTATGATAATATAATAAAAATGCAATTAGTATTAGCAGCCAAATATATAGGAGCAGGTATATCAACATTAGCTTTAGGTGGTTCATCAATAGCTATAGCTTTAGTTTTCGTAGCTTTAATAAATGGAACATCACGTAATCCTTCATTACGTTCAACATTATTCCCTCAAGCAATTTTAGGATTTGCATTAGCAGAAGCTTGTGGATTATTTGCTTTAATGATAGCTTTCTTATTATTATATGCAGTTTAATATTCATATATATATATAAGTTATTAGATTAGTGGTAAAATCATAGTTCTTACACAACTGAGACATAGGTTCAATTCCTATATAACTTAAAGGGTATAACTTAAAGGTAAAGTATATGTCTTCAACACATGTAATAGTAGTTCGATTCTGCTTACCCTTGATTAGCTTTTGTAGCTTAAATGGTAGAGCATTCGCTTGAAGCGCGACCGGTGTAAGTTCAATTCTTTCCGAAGGCATATTGAGCTAATAGTCTAATGGTTAAGACAATTACCTTTTAAGTAATCCATATTGGTTCAATTCCAATTTAGCTCAACCTAAATTTTTATATATCAATATTTATTAATTTTAATTAATGACTAATTCTATAAGAGGTTATATTCAATTACATCCATTTCATTTAGTTAATCCTTCTCCTTGACCCGTATATACATCTTTTGTTTTAATGAATTTAGCTTTAAGTATCGGTTTAACAGCACATAATTATATAAATAATAATTACTATATATTATTAAATATAATAAGTATTTTATATGTATTAACATTATGATTTAAAGATGTTATAGCTGAAAGTACATATTTAGGTGATCATACTAAAGCCGTAAAAACAGGTTTAACACAAGGTTTTTATTTATTTGTTGTTAGTGAAATATTAATATTTGCATCATTATTTTGAGCATACTTACATTCATCATTAAATCCTACTATGGAAATTGGTATGTCATGACCACCTGCTGGTATAGAAGCTATATCACCTAGTGAATTACCTTTATTAAATACTATTATATTATTAGCATCAGGAGTAACTATAACTATGGGACATCATGCTTTAATTAATAGTAATAGAAAAGATACATTATATGGTTTCATATTTACAACATTATTAATTGTTATATTTGTTATATTACAAATATTTGAATTTATGTTTTCTTCATTTACTATATCTGATGGTGTCTATGGTTCTACATTTTATGCTTTAACTGGTTTACATTTCTTTCATATGAATAGTATAGCTATAATGTTAATGGTTTGTGTATGAAGAATATATAATTATGATTTTACAAATAATAGTCATGTATTTATTGAAATGACTGTTATATATTTACATGTATTAGATATATTATGATTATTTATATATATAATATGTTATTGATGAGGTTCATAAGAATATTCATATATGTTATAAGTGTTATATAATACGGCCCCAGTTACATTAATTAATAAATAAATAAATAAATAAATAAAGGTGACATAAATAAAGGTGACATAAAAATCAAGGGGTATTGATTTATGATATATATGTAAATTACCCGATGGAAAGATATGGTAAAATATATTGTAGATAATATAATATAATATAAGATAAGATAAAATATATTGTAGTATATATTTAGATAATATAAAAAAAAAAATGAAACAAAACCTTAGGTGGCATATAAATCCCCGCCCACCTTAGGTGGGCGATAGAATAAATATAAATAAGATATAAAATAATCTAGGCCATATATAAACATAAAATATATAAAATATAAAATATATAGTATAGGATTTATATATATAAATATAAAATAAGATATAACCATATATATGATAATATACCCACCTTAGGTGTAAGATAGGGTGATATAATAAAATACCTATAGCATATAAAATAAACATACGGCCCCCGTTAGGGGGCATATAAATGTGAGATATAACATCCGGGCATAAATATGTACCATAGAAATATAATCCCGATCATAAAATATCTTATACTATCAATAAAATATATAAAACATATATATATAAATATAGAAAATGTATGTAATGGCCCATATAATTATATCAATCTAGACATAATATAAAGACATAAAATTTATATGACAGATAACTCTTATATATCATATAACTCCCTTTTATTAATTAAATAATTAAGATATATTTTTATGGCGGCCCCTAACGGGAGCCGGTAGATATCATTTATATCTATAGCATATATCTAAATATCATATGTAACGGGGGCCGTATAGTTACACCCCACCCGTAGGGCGGGGATATATTATTTATATCTGAGATAGCCCTTATCTATATATCTCATATTACTCCACCGAAGGTGGGACTTATATTTTATTCCATTTTTATTATTTTTATCCTATAATGTTGTATATCCGACCGTAGACCGGTTTATTATTAACCTATATAGTTTATCATTAATTTAACATATATCATATTTATACTACTTATAACTCTATATACCATATATATTTTATCAACATTTATATATATTTATCTTCATATACATATTGATATATTTATTATAACATTTATTTATATTAGTAGATTAATTATATACATAATATATTATAATGGTAAATATAATAACTTTATATATTATTATATATTTTATTATAGGTAAGGATGTATGGCTGAGTGGTTTAAAGCGTAATACTTGAGTTATTAAGACTTAATAGTCCACATGTTCGAATCATGTTGCATCCGATATGACTATGGCGAAATAGGTAAACGCGATTAGTTTAGGTCTAATAAATTTAAGGGTTCAAATCCCTTTAGTCATATTAATGTTTATAATAAATAACATACGAATGACTTTTATTTACTTTTTTTTATCTTCTTTTACTTCTTTAAGTTCAAGATTATTTAACCAATTATCTAAACATATAATTTTAATAGCAAGTGGTTTATTAGCTATCCCTACTTTATATGATTGATCAGAAATAAATGTATATTATACAACAGATGGAATTGCGGATGTTTTAATATTATTAACAGCTTACTTAATTCCTTTATCAATAATATCAAATTGAAATAATATAAATAATACTTTATTTTATGAATTAGTTTTTAATTTAGGTATTATTTTATTAATAAATTTTATGTGTCAAGATATGACCTCTTTTTATATTTATTTTGAAGCTTCTTTAGCTCCATTATTTGTTATGATAGGTTTATATGGTGCTGCTAATAAAGATAAAGCTGCCGATTATATTTTAATCTATACACTTTTTTCTTCTTTATTTATGTTATTAGCTATAGCTATATATGAAATATTATTAAATAATACGGATTATCAAGCTACAAGTTTATTAGTTTTATCTATAGATTTACAATGTATTTTATTTTTAGCTATATCTATAGGTATAGCTGTTAAAACACCTTTAGCACCAGTACATACTTGATTACCTGTAGTTCATTCAGAATCACCTTTAGCTGGTTCAATATTATTAGCTGGAGTTATATTAAAATTAGCTGTTTATGCTATAATAAGATTAATATTACCTACATTATCAGATGCGGCAGTATTATATACACCTTTAGTTTATGTTTTATGTGTTATAACTATAATTTATACATCAATAATAACATTAAGACAAACGGATTTAAAAGTTATAATAGCTTATAGTTCTATATCACATATGGCAGTATGTATATTAGGTATATTATCAAATACATTAACTGGTATATCAGGTAGTTTAGTTTTATCTTTAGCTCATGGTTTTGTATCACCTGGATTATTTATAATAGTGGGAGGTATATTATATGACAGATATCATAATAGATTAATATATTACTATCAAGGTTTATTAACATATATGCCATTATTAGCAGTATATTTAATAATATTAAGTTTCTGTAATACAGGAACACCATTATCATTAAATTTTATAGGTGAAATGTTATCATTAACAGGTTCAATAAATAGAGCACCAATATTAGGAGCTTTAGCTACATTATCAGTTTTATTATCTGCTTCATATCAAATGAAAATAACAAATAGATTAACTGGAGGAATTAAAACACCATATATAAAATTAACATCAGATTGTACTAATAGAGAAAGTTTTTTAATGTGAGCATTAATAATACCAACAATATTCTTTGGTTTATTTCCTAATACGATATTAAATATGATATGAGAAGGAAGTAATTTAATGTATAAAATATATTCATATATAGGAAAGATAGAAAAATAAGCTTAATAAAATGAGTCGTAGACTAATTGGCAAGTCACCTAGATTTGAGCTAGGTTTATATATGTTCGAATCATGTCGACTCAGATAAGCATTGGTAGCTTAAAGGTAAAGCCTTATAATGTCACTATAAGAGATGTCAGTTCGAGTCTGATGCGATGCGAAGGATAGCTCGGTATTGGTAAACTAATCTACTTGCTACGTAGTTGCTTTTTAGCTATCAGCGTTCGATTCGCTGGCTATCCGATAAATTGACATATAACATAATGGTTAATGTATAATATTACGAATATTAATATGTAAGTTCGATTCTTACTATGTCATTAAGAACTTATATTAGGTAAGCAATATAATGTAATTGGTAACATATAAAGCTCATGCCTTTATTATAATAGTTCAAATCTATTTATTGCATATAATGAATTATAGCTCAATGGTAGAGCAGTCCACTCATAATGGATGTATCTCAGTTCAATTCTGAGTAATTTAAAAAAAATTAATATAATTAAGAGAACATGATGTTGGTTCAGATCTAATGCTATGTAGAGACATAACACATGCAAGTTAAGTAAATTAAGCGTTAAGGTGAGTTTTATAAGATAATAAAAAATCTTATACAGATGTAGGTAATAGATAAAAATATCTAGCCATGGAACTGGAGCCGACGATAAGCGTCACAACGGCCACATTGATAAAAAAATCAACTCTTATAAAGAGCAGCAGTGGGGAATCTTTGACAATGGTCTAACGACTGATCAAGTTATCTACGAGAAAAATATTAAAAATAAAAAACTAATAAAAGATTAACTATAAATTTCTAAATAATAGTAATAATGATACTAATTATGAAAGAGTCCTAACTAAAATATGTGCCAGCAGCTGCGGTTAGACATAGAGGGCAAGCATTGATCAGAATGGCTTAAAGGATCTGTAGAACGTATTTTTAAATATATAAAAATATAGAATAATAAAAGGTAATAAGAATTAAAGTTAGAGGGATAAAATACTAAGAAAACATTAAGACTATAAAGAGATTACTTAAAATTATTGACGTTGTGAGATGAAGGCTACGGTAGCGACATGGATTCGATACCCATTTAGTCGTAGCAGTAAACTATGAATACAATATAAGAATAATTAAAATGAATAGTATTCCGCCTGACTAGTACGCTCGCAAGGGTGAAATACAAGACATTAGACGGTTGTAGTCCCAAGCAGTGGAACATGTCATTTAATTGGATGATCCTCCAAGAACCTTACCATCTCTTGAATTATTAACAGGCGTTACATCGTTGTCGTCAGTTCATGCCGTGAGGTTTAATATTAAGTTATTGAATGAACGTAACCCTTTTCTTTTAGATAAGTATAATTGTAAAATTATAGGAAGTAGAGGTTGAAGACTAATCATGATGACCCTAATGAGATGGGCTATCGACGTGTTACAATATTAATAACAATTATATTAATGCCAACCCACAGGGTGGGTATTCCCGGCCGTAGGCCGGGGATTTTAAAATTAAATTAAATTATATTCTTATTACATAGGGATTTTATTAAATATTAAGAAAAAGACATAGTTTCATTTATGGATTGTAATCTGAAATTCGGTTACATAAAGGAGGAATTGCTAGTAATCGTAAACAATAGAGTTACGGTGAAATTTTTTGCTACTTCGTACTAACCACTCATCAACAGCAAGAAATTTATTTTTTACTTATTGAGTTCTTATTTAAAGGACTTGCTGTAAGTTGAAATACGGTTCGGTTAGGGGAACCTGATCGGGATTTATTTATTTATTCATTTATTTAGTTTATATCTCAATGGTAGAGAGATCGATTGATAATCGATAAATATGAGTTCGATTCTCATTAAACTAATTTATTCATGCGGTTATGATGAAATGGTAGACATATAACACTTAAAATGTTAGGATTAATATCGTGTAGGTTCGACTCCTACTAACCGTAATAAAGGGGAGATTCTAATGTTGGTAATTAGAGCTAAATTGTAACTTTAGTGCCGTTGTGCTGCGACTGTTCGATTCAGTCTCTCCTCATTATGATAACTATAGTTCAAAGGTAGAACAATTGTATGTGGCGCAATTTATCTGAGTTCAATTCTCAGTAGTTATCCTTTGCTTAGGTAGTTCAATGGTTAGAACAGATACCTCATATGTATCTAATATAGGTTCAATTCCTTTCTTAAGCTTTGTCGTATAAGCTAACCAGGCATAGCGTCCGTTTTGTAATCGGAAGGTGTGGGGTTCGATTCCTCAATACGATACTATACTATACTATACTATACTATACTTTTGACTATATGATCTAATTGGTTATGATAATACTACTTCACAGTATTTATATGGGTTCGAATCCCGTTATGGTTATTATTATATTAGTTTTATAAACCCGCCCACTTTAGGTGGGCGGAAGACTAAATATATGGTGTATTTTATTTATTTACCTATTTTAAGATATGTAATTCTTTACTATACATTCTATATATATAAGATATATTTATTATATAAATTGGTTATATTCTATATTTTATATTATGCCACTATATATATGGGTCTATTATAGTACTTTAAGTAATTAAACTTAAATGATAATGATTAAACTCTTAGCCCGACCTAAGGCCGGAGATATGAAATATAATACCCGGCCTTCGGCCGGGGATACCCACCCTGTGGGTGGGCATTTAAGATTTATATATATGATTTAGCGTTAGGTTTAAATTCTCATAAAAAGTCATGATATATGGCCGCCCTCCGGGCGGATGAAAGAAAGGTGTAAAATCTCAGAAAAGATAAAATAGAAGCATATAAATAACCACGCCCACTGAAAGTGGGCGATAAAATAAGGGAAATGTAGGCCGTGGATAAAAATAGTAATCAATCCCCTCATAAATTACTCATATCTCATAAATGGATTGTGTACAGTATTAAATAACATACATGGTAGTAAATATAACTACCTTTGTAGGAAATAATCCAACAGTTACAATATGTCCGGCCTACGGCCGGTGTAATAATAATGATCTTAGTAGGGAATTATCCATATGTCATTATATATGTAGTAAGAGAATCAATGAAATAACCCGGCCGGACATATATTTTATATATCTAAGGAATCCCGAAGGGACTAATAAAAATAAATGATAGAAATAGAATGCCCCAGCTTTATTGTAATTGGGGGATACTTAAGGTGGGCGTATTTGTGGTATTATCTTATCTCATTGGGAATCGAACCCAAATAATTACTTTAGAAGAGTAATGTTCTAACCATTGAACTATAAGACATAACTCACCTAATATATAAAATATTGCCGGTAACCTTTTTTAAAAAAAAGTATAGTAGGTAAGTAAGTAATAATAATGGTAACCTTTTTGTTTAATAAAAAATATATAATAAAAAATATGATAAAAAATATGACATATATAACTCGTTGATTATATAGTACATCGCATAAAGATATAGCGATACTATATTTAGGATACGGTTTAATATCAGCAATGGTTGCAACAGGAATGTCAGTGATAATAAGAATGGAATTATCAGGTGCGAATGCTCAGTATTTAAATAATAATAACCAAGTGTTTAACGTCCTGGTCACAGGACATGCAATAGGAATGATATTTTTATTTGTAATGCCGGTGGCGATAGGTGCATTTTTACGACGTGGACAACTAGTTTTAAGTATAGTATTAATAAATATACTCTCAATGTGTGGTTTGATAATATGTGAAATATTATTACATGATGGTCTAATCACAGAATGGTTATCCAACGAGGTAATCATTGAAGGTTGTGTGAAATGGCAAAAGATCCTAATATTCGGAAATGGGTTGAGTAGTCTAGGCCAAGCTTTAGTAGTTATATTAAGTTTAACGAGAGTGAATCTTTGTAGTAAAATCGGTTCAGCGATATCAAGGTCTTCTGAATTTAATAATAGACGATGAGGTCAAATAATAATTGAAAGGAATATAAATGAGCGCATATATTCCGTAACCACAATCAAGACCAATACCGATACAGAAGAAGACTTAATATTAACTCAAGATAATAATAATTATCTGAAGGAAAACTTAGTCAAACACGGGAACTCCGGAAAGAATAAGTTATTGAACTTTATTGATAATAGAATAAAGATACTTTTAAATTTAAAGGAAACTGTAACTTATTTAAATGAATACTTAGGTATTGTCAAAGACGTATTAAAACCAAGTAAAATACAAGGATATAATAGCATTTACGGGGGCAAGATATACGAGGAAGCAAATGCCTTAGGTAATTATAAGGATACTGATAATAAAAAAGATCAGCCAAGAAATATTAATATTGGAGAAAAGCAGAATTCGTTATGCCAGAATAAAAATAAATTAATTACCGCCCGTAGGGCGGGGTTCACTCCATTACGTGGGTGAATAACCATACGTCATTATTCAACTTTCAAGGATGAATCTTCATTATCTATAATAGAGATTAAGAGAAAAATAATAAATAATGATAGCTTGAACTGACCTTCTAAACAAATTTTAGGTTTGATTTATAAGGAAGTTTTTAAAAAACAAATGGAATTAATTAATAAAGCTAACATTTATGGTATTCATAGTGAAGAAGTTTATAAAGAACAATTAGTGCTAAGTAAATCTTTGTTTTTTAGAATAATAGCTATAGATAAATTAGCTACATCCGTCAATTATAAATATCCAGGTGTAGATAATATATGATTAAATAGTACAAAAATAGATATAAATACTAATTTAGACTTAGTTAAATGACTTAAAGATACAGTAATAAATAGTAAAAACTATAATAGTGATCCTATTAAAAAAATATGAATACATACATCCCAAGGTAAATTAACACCTTTAGGTATTCCGACTATAAAAGATAGGGCATTACAACACCTTATTAATTTAATTTTAGAACCTTTAGTGGAATTTACTGGTGAATTACATAGTTATGGAAGTAGGCCTAATAGAACTCATAAAAATGCTATAGCTTATTTAAGAGCTAAATTAAGGACTTTGGATGAAAGTAAAATAATAAAAAATACTAAAAAAGAGAATATAAACAATAATGTATTAAAGCAATTAAGTGAAGATAAATGTATCTTAGATACTGAATTAATAGGTGTCTTTGATAGTGTTAATCAAAAATGATTGTTAAATAATATATTTTTACATAAAGATTTAAAGATTATCATTAAAGCTTGATTAAATAACGGTATAATTAGTGAAAACAAATTTTATTTAGGTGAAATGGGTATACCTAAAAATGGAATAATATATCCAACATTAGGTAATTTTATGCTTAATGGATTAGAGAAAGTTATAATGGAATCTATTTATCCTCTTACTAAGAGTAAGGAGAAAAGAATACCTATTACTATGAAAGATGGTAATAAGACTCGTATTGCTTCTGGTTTAGCTTATGTTAGATATTTAGATAAATTTGTTGTATTAGCTAGATCTAGATATATAATATTAAATTATGTTAAACCGGCTATAGAGGGGTTCTTAAAATTAAGAGGACTAACTTTAAATAATAATAATACTAAATTATTTAGGCTTAAGGATAAAGGTGCACAACTAGATTTCTTAGGTTATACATTAAAATATCAAGTTAAATGAAGACATGATAAACATATTTTTTATGAACACCATGCTGCTAATAGAGGTATTGCAATATATCCTAATAAACATATTGTTTTATCTTTTATAAAAAAATTAAAGCAGATATTCTACATATCTCAAAATATTAATTCTTATGTATTAATCTCTAAACTTAACCCAATAATAAGAAAGTGATCTAATTACTATAATATGGGTAATTCTTCTCATTATAGATCTATAGTTAGAAATGCACTATATCATATGGTTTGAAGATGAGCTCATAAAAAGCATAAACGTTGGGGTAAAAAAAGTATAGCTAAATTCTACTTTTTAACTATAAATGATAATTCCTTTAAATCAAAAAAAATAAATTACACTAAAGTTAATAGAGTTAAATGAGTATTTCATGGTTTTGTTGATGGTAAATCACATTATGGTGGTAATAAATTAAGTAGGTATTTAGTTGATGTAACAACTATATCACAATTATTATCAACTAACCACTATTTACTACCTATAAAATTACTTAAAGTACATGGTTATCATACAGATTACATGGAAATGATTAACTTTAATAATAATTTAAATTTTAAAGCTATGGGATTAAATACCAACTTTAAAAATAAGTTATTAAAAGCACAAAATAATATTTGTACACAGTGCGGTAATCCATTAAGTTATTCTATGGGTGATTATGAGGGATTACATATTCACCATATTCATCCTATATATAAGGGAGGTACTCGTGATCAAATTAATAATATGGTTTTATTACATTCTTGATGTCACTATGAAATTGACCATAAGATTGAAGGCGTAGTTAAAAAAACTAAAGTATAGTGAAATACAGAGGTATATTAACTACTTATTCAGGTGAGCCGTATACGTGGTGACATGTACGTACGGTTCTTTTAGGGGATTTAGTCGTGAGATTATTTTCCATCTATAGTGGTAATTTTTTTTTACCTATAATGTTAGGGGCAGCTGACATGGCTTTCGCTAGATTAAATAATATCAGTTTTTGATGTTTACCTCCAGCCTTAGTTTGTATTATTGCATCAGTTTTAATTGAGCAAGGTGCGGGAACTGGATATAGAAAATTATATACTAAAAATAATGAGAATAAGTTTATAAATCCCCGCGAAGCGGGACATGATGATGAGTTTTATCATTATTTAGCTGGTTTAATAGAAGGAGATGGTTATTTTGTTATTATAAAAAATAATAAATATAATCCTATAATAAAAATTATTTTTAATATAAAAGATAAACCTTTTGCTGAAATTTTATTTAAAAAATTGAATGCAGGTTATTTATATGATAATACACCTAAAGAAAATAGTTGTCTTATAACTATTTATTCTTTAGAAGATGTAGTTTTTTTATAAAAAAAATTAAATGGGAAATTAAGAACACATAAAATAAAACAATTTAGAGATGTTATAGATATATTACAAAATAAATATATAAATAATATTGAAATTCAAAATATAAAAAAATTAAATGTAGATAATTCTTCTATTTTATCAAACAGTTGATTAAGTGGATTTATAGAAGGAGATGGTCATTTTTATGTGTATAAAGAAAAAAAAAGTATAAAATCATATATGAGATAATCTCAAAAATTAATAATAGATAATGAAATATCTAATGTTATGCAAAATATTGCAGATAATTTAAATGTAAATTAAAATAAAAATATAAGAAATAGAACTTTAAATAAAAAGGGTATTGAATATAAATATATAGAACAAAATGAAATAATAACTATTAAATCATTAAAAAGTTATAAAATACTTATTGATTATTTTAATAAATTTCCTTTATATAGTTCTAAATACCTTAATTATTAAGATTGAAAATATATCGTTTTAAAAAATTATACTAAAACATTTATAGAGCATGAAAAATATTTAACTATTAAAAATAATATGAATGACAAAAGAACTACATTTAATTGAGATCATTTAAATAATAAATTTTTAAATTAAATATCCCGCTTAAAGCGGGCATAGAATTAATTCCTTGGGAGATTAATCTCCATCAGGGGTATTTATTGTTTTTTAAAATCTCTCCTTTAAAACTATACATCCAAAATATTAGTATATAATTTGAGTCCCCTTATATAGAAATATATATTGAACCATTTTATATGGAATAATTTATTTCTATAAAAGATAAATTTCTAAAAAGATTTTTATTAAAAGAATAATGGGCCGCTCTGCGGGCTATAATTTTAATCAGTGAAATAATTTATTAATTGGGTGAATTGCATAGATATCTTATAAATAAAAGAAAATATGCAGCGAAGCATATATGCCCATCTATGATGGGGTAAGTTTTTATTAGATATATGAACGTTCAACGACTAGTGATTGAGTAAACTAACAATAATATTACCACGAGCGCCCAACACCTAAGTAATTATATTTTTATGATAGAATTTTTTATAGGTGATGACATAGTCTAAACTATATAGTGATATATAGATATTATTATTTAAATAATAATAATAAAATTAAAGTAGGGATTAAATATCCTTTTTAAAAAGAATAATCACCGATAACAAGTTGTCGGTGAAGATATAAGTTATATTAAATATATAAATTAAAGTTATAATAAATATAATAGTCTTTTTAAAACTAAAATTAAATAAATTGGAACAGTTTACCCACCTTTATCATCAATTAATGCACACTCATCTATATCAGTAGATTTAGCAATTTTTGCATTACATTTAACTAGTTTATCTAGTTTATTAGGAGCTATAAATTTTATAGTAACATTTATTAATATGCGTACTATAGGATTACATATGATTAATGCACCCTTATTCACCTGAGCGATCTTCTTTACAGCTATATTATTATTATTATCATTACCTGTATTAACAGCTGGAGTAACTTTACTTCTATTAGATCGTAATTTTAACACTAGTTTTTATGAAGTTGCTGGAGGGGGGGACCCTGTGCTGTATCAGCATTTGTTCTTAAATAAATTATAGATAAAATACATTTAAAAGTATATAAAAAAAATAGGAACAAAGGAAGAGGTTTAACGTAAGTTATAAGAAATAATTAAGCAAATGTTAAATTAATTAAAGACTTAAATTATTGAATATATAAACTCTATGCAGCAGCTTTGCTGAGGTACCCTCCCGCGACGCGGGAGATTATAAATATAAAAAAGAGAAGTGAAATATATATACCTTATTTCTAGTTATTATATAAAAAAAAATAAAAACCTATTAACAGGAAAATTAAAACTAGGCCCGTTAGGGACCGGCATATAATAGCAACATCAGTGGTACGGTTAAAGTATCCTAAATATCAGACCGTCAATTAGTTAATTAATTGCTACAGACTGCTTCACTGATGGATGAGTTAATTGAATTATTAACTTGTTTAATGTACAGTCGGAGTCTCAAATATATATATTTGGTTATTTTTATAAGGTTTATTTATTACTAGGTGTATAAAAATAAATAAATTAAGACTTGGATTTTTTGGTCAAGGATGGCCCTTTATATATGTTTATCCATATATAACGCAACAAACTATATGCAGGAAACTAATATTATTATTAATTGGTACTTTATTCATAAGTTATATTAAAAAATATACCGATAAAGTAAAAATCTGATTAATTAATTACAACCCGCAGGTAACCAAAATATTTAACTTATGAGTAGGAACCTCAGAGGCCATACGTTTGTTAAGTATATCAAATAAAAGTAAAAAAAATATCTCTGATAAAAAATCTTTAAAATTTATCCAATGATTCGCTGGTATTATTGATGGTAATGGTTCTTTTTTATTATCTAATAAAGGTTATGCTAGTTTAGAAATAACTATGCATCTTAATGATGAAAGAATATTATATATTATCAAAAATAAATATGGAGGATCTATTAAATTAAGGTCTGGAGTAAAAGCTGTAAGATATAGATTACACAATAAAGCAGGTTTATTAAATCTTATTAATGATGTTAATGGGCATATTAGAAATCCTAACAGAATAATTCAATTAGAAAATATTTGTTCTAAATATGACATTAATTTTATTCAAACTAGAGATTTAGATTATGTAAATGCATGATTATCCGGTATAATGGATACTGATGGTACAATAACTATTAATAAAACTAATAATCAATTAGCTATATCCGTCAGCCAAAAAATTAAAGATATTTTAGATCCTTTAGTATTTTTATATAAAGGACATATTTATAAAGATAATGGAAAATATACATCATATAAATGATATTTAACTAAAGAAGAAGATATATTAAATATATTAGAATATTTTAAAATTAATCAACTTAGATCCAAAAAATTAAAGAGATTAAATTTAATCAATGAATTTTATGATTTAAAGAGATTGGGGAAAACTAATTTATCCCCTGAGACATATGATAAAGTATGATCTAAATTTTACAAAAAATGAAATGATATAACTTAAAGAGATGGTCCACAACGCATCCAGAAGTTTACATTATAATTATTCCAGGTTTCGGAATTATCTCACATATTGTTTCTACATACAGTAAGAAGCCAATCTTTGGCCATGTAGGTATGCTATATGCGTGCGCCTTACCGCTTTTATTTATTTCCTTTTGTGGGTGGGGTACCCATTGAGGAATAGCTAAGCAAGTCTGATTATTCAGGTATTCACAAATAGTGAGTACAGCGAGCTTAATCTGTTGAAGAATAAATCTGTTGACTTTCTTAACGCATCTATTTAAAATTAATTGGTCCGAAAAGAGTGCGAGTCTTAGTCGGAAAACTCTACCAATAATCAACGAAAAAAACACAGGAACGAAGGACTTTCAGCAACAGATAGAACTATTATATAATAATACGTTCAATAAAGGAGAAAAACATAAAATTTTATGAAGCGTAAATAAAAGTGAGGGAGGAATAAATATAAGTAATATAAACTTATATAAATTCGATTCTATTAATAGTAGAATGTCTATATTACTTCCTAAACTTGAATTAAATAAATCTTTAATAACTCGTAGATGTTATTCAACTAGTAATTTAACTAAATTAGATAAATTATATAGGGATAAAAGAGAGTTGGAACTATTATTAGTACCTCAAGCTATAGAGAGTCTTAATGATAAAATTTGGCCAACATTTGAAGATGACTTCAAGTGTCAGTTAAAAAATTATATTAAATTAAGTAACTATTTATTGGGAGTAAAAACAATAAACCAATTTACAATAGATTTCAAAATCCAAGATAATGATTTAAATAATATTAAATACAATGTGGATAGAAATCTTATAAAAGATAAAGAATTATGGGAACCTATATTACTTGAAGCTAGATATAATTTAGAAAGTTTACTATTTAAAATATATTCTGTCGATTTATTAATGGATACTAAAGGAGCCTATACTTCAGGTGTAGACTCTAAAAGCCTTATAAAAGTTTTAAAATTAGTAGATGATAATGAATCCGCGCTAAAAGTACTTAGGGATATCATAAGTAAAGCTAATACGGTTATAGCTATTGCAAAGGGTAAAACCGATCAAGCAATTAATAGAAAAGGACTTGAAAATTTAAATATTAGAGAAAATTATAGAAGGTGATTAAAATCATCAAAGGGACATCATAAAGTTTTAGAAAGTAGAAAAATATTGAAATTAATAGATATTGATCCAGTTAAATATCTTACAGATTTAAGAGAAAAACAAATTAGTAATAATAATAATCTAAGATTTAATATATTAAAAAATATGAAAAATATTAAATTAAATAAATATACATCAGATAAAGTATTAAGAGTCTTAATATTAAAAGATAATGGTGAACAACGTCCTTTAGGTATAGCAACTATGAAAGATCGTGGTATTCAGATGCTACTAAAAACAGTAATGGAACCATATCTTGAACCATTAGGTGATGTTGATTCATGAGGTTTTAGACCTGGACGTAATTCATTTCAAGCTATTTGTCAATTATATAATCGTTTATTTTATACACAAAATAACAGAGTTACTAATATAGATAATGAAAAAATATTAAAAAGAATAAAACCTAGAAGTTTATCTATGAGGTCTAAATCAGTTAAGGAATCCCTTATTGAAATAGATAATATTAAATATAAACAAATGGATAAACCTAATAAATTTTTATTTTTTGTAACTAAATGAGTTTTAGATGCTGATATAAAAAGTTGTTTTGATAATATAAGTCATGATTGATTACTTAATAATTTACCTTTACCAAAAGGTTATGAAATCTTATTAAGTAGAATATTAAAAACTACTATAGTTTCAAAATTAGATGAAGATAACTATATAATTATAACAAAAGCGGAGAATAATACTAAAGGTATTCCTCAAGGAGGTATAATTTCTCCACTTTTAATGAATTGAACATTAGATGGATTAAATGATATTTGTATTGATAATTCTTTTATCAGAAACGATAAAGGTAAAAAAACTTATAGATGGGTTAACCCAGAAAAGGTAGAATATTATAATAAAAATAATATTCCTTACAAATATTTATCTAGTTTATCTACTAGAACTAAAAATTCAACTCATTTTACACGTTATGCTGATGATTTTATTGTCATAACATGTAGTAAAGAATCTTTAGATAATATCATTATTGGTATTAATAATTTTTTAAAAGAGAGAGGATTAGAATTATCTTTAGATAAAACTAAAATAATTAAATGAAATATGAATAAGAAATTTAGTTTCTTAGGATGAACTTTTCATAATCTTAATCCTACAAAGGTTAATTGAATTATTGAAGCTAGAAGAAAGGTTGTTGGTAAATTATATGATTGAAAAGGTACTTATGTATACCCATCTAAAGGATCTACAACTAATTTTAGAAAGAATATTAAAAAAATAACTTCTATGTCTAATACTAGACTGGATGATATTTCTATTTTTAAAAAGTTAATTATCTATATTAATGGTTGATCTAATTACTTTACTCCTGGACCTAAGCAAACACATATTCGTCACCATTTAGACTGATATGTATTTAAGAGATTTAGTAAATTTCTTAGAAAAAAATATAATAAAAGTTATCCTTTTTATTTTGCTAAATATTATCAAAATCCGGATGGAACTTTGCGTAATGAAATTTCATTATCTCCCACCGAAGGTGGGCATATACATAAAGTTAAGGGAACGGAGAGAGTTAAAAAAGTTAAAATACCTAAATTAGGTGATTTACATTCTGATACTAATTTAGGAGTACTAAATGTCAATAACGATTTGAGATTTACATCTATTTTACTTAATTCTAAACCTTATATCCTTAGACATATTTTAATTACTAAAATGAAAAATGACCTTAAATCTAAATTAATCTACAAACAAGATTTTAAATGTCCTATATGTAATGAAGAATTAGTCAACTGAAATGAATTATCTAATCTTAATTTTCATAATTCTGATTATATTAAACATGATCCCTCAGCTGATAATCATATTAGTGTTACTAATAAGTATAATAATATTTCATATGATATTAAGTTTTCTTCACCCAATAAATTAAATTGATTAAAAGATATACAACTTGACCACATAATTCCTAATTTTTTTGGACGGTATTCCACTGAAACTATAGAGTTTATTGAAGGTAAAAATAATTTACAATTAATTCACTCCGAATGTCATAAATTAAAATCTAAACATGACAAGTCTCTTTTTAATTTATTTAAAAAAAAATTTAAGAAAGAGAATTCTATTTTATTGATTGATATTATTAAATTTATTAATAATACAACCTTTTTATTTGTTGATGATCTACATAAAACTAGATTTATTAAATTTATTAGGGGTTTATTGTAACAGATGAAAGTATAGACTTATGGTCAATTATTATATTAGTAAGTATAGGCAAAGAGCTGTATGCATCGAGAGGTGCTTGTACAGAATCTGTGAGGGGGAACTTTCGGTTAAAAGAAATTGTTCGTCTATCTCAAGCATGGGATCAATCGGTCTTTTAGGGTTTTTAGTATGAAGTTACGTACAAATGGCTTCACCTTATAGTGATATAGGGAATAAAATTAATTTCGCTATATGCTGGAACAGTCTAGTGCTAATTAGTACCTTGTATGGTAAAAATCTAATCTCCCAGCTAAGCTGGGGGATACCCACCCGGAGGGTGGGTATTAGTTTTACTCAATCAGCAGACAATCTGTCCCTAATTTCATTAAATGGAAATAAACAGAGTGTCTCAGAGACTACACGCGAAACATCTTTTAACTTTTCTGACTTCCGTTCTTATACATCTTCAATAAATAAAGATATATGGCTTACTTGGTTTATAGGATTTTCTGAAGGTAATGGAGCTATTCTAACATGTAAAGAAGGTAAACAACTAAGGTTTATTATAACTCAAAGAGATAGTAAAATCCTTTATGAAATACAATCTAAATTTAAATTTGGTGTTGTTAAATATTTCCCTAATGGGTTTTCTAAATGAATTGTTGATAAACCTTCTGATATACTAATTTTAGCTTTATTATTTAATGGTAATCTAGTTTTAAATCATAGAATTAATCAATTAACTTTATGAGTTAATAGTTTAAATATGTATTATGGATTTAATAATATAAAATTAAATAACACACCTGTTTCAATTACATTACAGGATGCTTGATTATCAGGTTTTACCGATGCTGAAGGCTGTTTTAATGTAACTATTTCTAAATATATATCTGGTCACAGTATAAATATACGTTATATATTAGACCTAAAAGATCCTATTATATTAAAAAATATATCAGAATTATTTGGGTTTGGTAAAATAACATTAAGATCTGGTGTTTATCGTTATACTGTTAAAGGTTTAAAATCTTTGATAGTTGTAATAGAATATTTTAAATTATTTCCATTAAAAACTAAAAAAACTGAATCATTTAATAAATGGTTAATTATATATAATGGAGTATCTAATAAAATACACTTAACTGATGAAGGAATATCACAAATAAGAATTCTTAAAAAACAAATTAATTTAATTCAGAGTCAGGTAATTAGAACGGGAGTGGCTAATAAAAAGATGAAGATATAGTCCGATACTTCTTGTGAAAGAAGCATACAATTCGTATGGATCTTTAAAAATTGGGTTTTCTTTCTTTTTATTGATTTAACAAATGCATCATATGTACGTAGTAGGTCTAGATATAGACACCAGAGCCTATTTTACATCAGCTACAATGGTTATAGCAGTTCCGACAGGTATAAAAATATTTAGTTGAATAAAGAAATTATCCTTTAGCAAGATAAATAAAAAAGAGTTGTTCGACAAATTTTTATTTCCGCCCTTCGGGCGGCATATATGTGGATACTTTGAATGTATCAAACAGAGCCCAAAATTATTAACAAATAATAAATCTGGTTTTAATACTTTAGAATTTTATTTAAATAATCGCCGACCCACAAGGAGGGTATCACCCAGCTCCAAAAAAGCCGGGGAAATAAGTCTATATGATATATTTCCTAGATCTAATATAAATTATATAGAACCAAATAATGAATGTAAAGAATTAGTTATATATGGTTCAAATTTAGAAAGTTGTGTAGGGTTACCTAAATTTACGAGTATTGTTACTTATATGGTTGATACACCCGATAATATTAATTTTATTATTAATGGTATATTATTAGGTGATGGTTATATTAAAACTAATTTTAAGAATAAAAAAAGAATAAAACAACCTCATTATATATGCCCACCCACTGGGAGGGTATCCCCGCCCTTAGGGCGGGAATTAAATAATATTACTCATAATAGTAGATTATCTATAAAATTATCAATAAAAGATATTGAATATTTATTATATATTTATAATAAATTAAGTCATTATTGTATTTCACCACCTAAAGTAAAAATAGATAATTTAAACAATAAAAAATTTAAACAAGTAACATTTGATACTAGAGCGTTACCTTGTATGACTAAATTTAGAGATATATTTTATGAAGGTAGAAGAAAAATTATACCTAATAATATATATGATTTAATTAATTCTGAAAGTTTAGCACATATGGTTATGTGTAATGGGTTTTTAAGTAATGGTAAAGGTTTAATTATAAATTTGAAATGTTTTACTCCTAAAGAATTAATTCTTTTAATTAATGTACTTAAAATTAAATGAGATTTAGATTGTACTTTACATAAAAGTATAAATTTATACACTATATATATTAGAACTAATTCTATGTATAAATTATATAAACATATATCTCCTTTTATAATACCTTCAATGAAACGTAAATTACAAGCTAAAATTATAGCTTTAAACTTACAATCTAATACATCCCTAATTGACAAAAAGTCTAATTAAAAAAATATAACTAAATTTAATCCCGGCCTATGGCCGGGCATTTATTATATAACTGGGGATTTATCTTGAAGGGTGAAACCCTTAATAATTTATATGATAATTTAATGTCATATATCATGTAAGGGACTGTTTGATATATAGGCTTAGCCATATATATGATAAATAAAAAAAATGGGCAAATTCGGGGAAAAACCTATATTTAGAATTTTAATAAGTATAGGTCAACCGCCGAGCTAAATCATACGCGATAAATCCTTATGTAAAAGTGTAGAGATTAGACGCTCATTGAAAACCTAAGTTATAAATAAAGTCAATTGTGATTTTTATAATATGGTTTTTTAAGGTATAATCCAATTGCCAGTAATGGTATTAGAGCGAACCTCTAATTATAATAAATTCCCACTTGCAGCTATATGCAATGAGGGTTTTATAAAAATATTATAAATTTGTTTAACTAGCTAGTTATATATAAAATATAGGTCCCCGTGGCATATCTTGATAATAACAATTATCTACCCGCCCTTAGGCGGGTTCATATTCAAGATTTTTTATATATAACAGAATCTGAAATGATTAAGGTTAAATATGAGCTACAATATATGGTGGAGAAGTTAGATTAGGAGTACCTATGTTATTTGCATTAGGTTTCTTATTCTTATTTACTGTCGGTGGATTAACTGGAGTTATGCTAAGTAATGCCTCTATAGATGTAGCCTTCCATGATAAACATTTAAATAAAAAATTCCCCCACGTAGATATAGTGGGGATAAATAAAAAAGAGAATAAAGATATAACTTCAATAGAATTAATTAAACATTATTTTTATACCCGCCCGCAACTTGCTGCGGGCGATATATATTACCCTAAACGTGATTTTTATCCTTATCTTGATAAACCAAATTCTAATAATCAACATAATTTTATAAATAATAAAATAGAACTTTTTGATTATGATAATCTTTCTAAAAATTATCTTAGAAGTTTTTGAGTTGGGTTATTAGATGGAGATGGTAGTATTCAAATTAATCATTTCAGAAACAAAATATTACAATATAGATTAGTTATTAAATTAAAAAAAAATGATAGTAATATAAATATGTTAACATTATTAAAATCTGTTGTAGGAGGTAATATTAGAACTAGTAATGATTTTGTATTATGAGTTGAAAATGATAAAAATAAAATAAAGGAAATAATTAAATTATTTAATAAATACCCTTTATTAACAGCTAATAAAAGATGTCAATTAGAGTTTTTGAATTATTGTTTAATTAATAATGACATAGATACTTATTTAAAAAAAAGAGAATTTAAATATTCTAACATTTTAAAACATAAAACAGATATTATGATGTTATTAAACTCATATAAAGATAATAATGATTATACCCATTTTAAAGGATGATTATCTGGATTAATTGAAGCTGAAGGTTGTTTTAGTATAAGAAAAAATGGTAATTTTTCTTTTTCTATAAGTCAAAATAATGAAGACTTTTTAATGAACTTTATTAAATGTTTTTTTTATGGTAAAAATAATGTACGTATTATCGGTAAAGAAACTTATTTTTTAGTTAAATCTGATAAACAACCTATAAATAGTATTTCAATTAATTTAAATGACTCGCCCGCAGCTAGCTGCGGGCTATATAAAGTCTTTAATATCTTTTATATATGAGAAGTCTATAATAAGGAAGTTATTAATAATATTATTAATCATTGTATTAAAAACCCTTTATTAGGATTAAAAAAAGACTCATTTATGAAATTCCTTTATTTTAAAGATTTATAATACCCCGCGTAGCGGGATTATCCCCGCCCTAAGGGCGGGCATCTTTAAATGCCCACCACCAAAGGTGGTGGGTATAAGCCTAGACGGACTCATGATATATCCTGTTTTTATATATATATATATATATAATATATTATATCTTAATGAAGTTATATCTATTTACCCCTTTATATGTATCTCCCGAAGGGAGATTTTTATGCCGGCCCCTAACGGGGGCCGATAAATAAGTGTCATGTTGTCATATAACTATAAAATATATTTTCATACTTGATATATATTTTGGTAATAATGCCCTCCTTTAAAGGGTGGGTATCACCTAGCTCCAAAAAAGCTGGTGAATGGCCGCCCGGAGGGCGGCTAGCCCCGGCCTTCAGCCGGGAATTATATATCTGGCAAAATATGGAAATATAATTGCTGGAATTTAATATTAGAGTTATTAATTGCTTCTACTTTATTATGAGGAATTATATATAAATATATTGCTAACGGTAAAATCTTTACTACATCTATAGATTAACATCTATAAGATCCTCTTTTATTTAGGAGGATTTAAATAGATTATAAAAATTAAAAAAAATAATTCGATAAAAAGCGAATAAAAAGCAGTAATTATAATTCTCTATACCGGCCCCTAACGGGTGCCGATAAATATAATTTATGTTTTTATATGATAAATAAGTTCTTAACTAAAAAAAAAGGTTAAGTTTATTATTTATTAAAGATAATACCGTGGAAACTATCCCAACAAATATAGGGCTTATTCTTATATATTTTACTAATAGATAATTTAAGATATGTTATAATTATATGCCATATAAAATATAGGCTTTATTTAAAATAATTATAAGTAGGATCCGTAGAGACTATACGTGATAATCAAGGATTTAATTAAGTTTAAACAAGATAAGATATAGTCCGATCCTTTAGGTGACTAAAGATTTATTTATATACATCCTCTTAGTTGAGAGAAAACTATATAAATAAGAATTACAGACTTATTATGTCGTAGGACATTTCCATTATGTGTTATCAATGGGAGCATTATTTAGTATAGTAGGAGGTTATTATTATTGAGCTCCATCTATGTTTGGATTACAATATAATAAAATTTGAGCAGAAATACATTTCTGATTATTATTTATATCTGTTAATATTATTTTCTTACCTATGCATTTCTTAGGTTTAAATGGTATGCCACGTCGTATACCACAATATCCTGATGCTTTTGTTGGTTGAAATTATATTAGTAGTCTTGGTTCTGCTATATCTATAATATCAGTTATTGTAGGTTTAAAAAGTGTACAAATACAATTAGAAAATGGTGAAAATGAGGCTCAAGATATTCAAGTTACTCCTGATTTCCTGGAATCTAATTTAACTAGAAATACTAGAGATTCAGATTTAGAGTTAATTTTAACTAGACCTGCTGATTTCCATACATTTAGTGAATTACCTGTGTTAATAGCACCGGTTAAATAATAAAATAAAAATATATTCATATAATAACTTAGGTGATATATTGAAAATAGGTATATGAAATTAATATTATTTTAAGGATAATGAATCAAAATTTTAAATATGATAAAAAGATATATTTTATATCAATCATAATCATGAAAATGATAAAAATAAAAACTAGTGGAATGAAACATCTGAGTAACTAGTTAAATAACCAACAGGGATAATATAAGTAACGGTGAGTGAAAATATTAAAATCTTAAAGTATTGCCATGAGGTAAGAATAAAGTAGTTTCCAACTACTAAGAATATAAATAAAATTTTAGATAAAAGTACTGTAAGGGAAAATTAATAAATAGAATAATAAAGAGCAGTCATAGTATGGCGTACCTCTTGTATAATGGGCCAGTGAGTTATATAATTAAGTGAAAAATAGATAGTTATTTTTATATATAATTAGATAGATAATACCTACCCTTAGGGTGGGTATCCCCCAACAAAGCTGGGTAATGGCCCCGCGTAGCGGGGCTATCCCCGCCCTTCGGGCGGTAATTTAATTATATAGGCCCGAAAGCAAACGATCTACACATGTCCAAGTGTATATATAACTTAAAAAAATATATATATGACTCAATAGGTAATTGTAGCAATAATTTCTAAAGAGGTGTGTGTAGTTGTGACAGACAAATCTGGTTTGCAGATAGCTGGTTTTCTGCGAAATATATTTTAGTATAGCCTTTATTATTTTTTAAACTGGTACAGCACTTAAATAACTTTGGGGAATTAGAATATAATTTTATCAAAATATTTAAACCTCGGAATCAGTTAATAATTTACATAAGGAGTCAGACTTATTGCGATAAGGTAGTAGGTCGAGAAGGAAACAACCTAGACTATTAAATGAATGTCCCAAATATTAATTAAGTGAACAAAATCTATCCTACTTTAAACGAGTAAATACTCGGGGAATTAAATTATAGACAATTAGTAAGTGGGTTTGACAATAATCAACTTTTAATGAACATGTAACAATGCACTAATTTTATATATATAAATTATTTATATTTATTAATAATAGAGAAAATATACGGGTCTAAATTAATAACAGTATTATAGATATAATGCCCACCCTTCGGGAGGGAATCCCTCAGCTTAGCTGGGGGATAAAAGTTATATGGTAGCAGAATATATAATGTAAAATTATAAAGAGATTGCTGGCTTGAGTAACGATAGATAATATAAGATTATCCCCTTATTCATAAGGTTTAACTATAAACGAACGGTCCCTAAGATAAATATAGAAATATAAAATTAATGGGAAAAAGAACAAGAAAAGAAAAATGAACCGTACTGTAAACCGACACAGGTATGATAAATAAAGGGAATGGGATAACTACTTTGAATGAACTCGGCAAAATAAATCGTGCGACTGTTTACCAAAAACATAGCTTATTGCATACTAGTAATAGTAAGTATAATAAGTGATATCTGCCCGGTGTTAGTTCAATAAATAAAATTATTAAATAGATAAATTTATAAAAAACTGATAAACGGCGGTCTTATTGTGAGGATCCGAAGGTAGCGAAATTCATTGACGTATAATTGACGTCCTGCATGAATGAATAAACGATGCGATAACTGTATCCAAAGTAGACTCAGTGAAATAGCAATTGCGGTGAAATTAGTACTATTATATCTAAAAGATATTTTTACGCCGGGTTGGTGAAAATCCAACTTTATAGTTATATCTTAGATGAATATTAATAAAAAAGAATACAATCGAATAATATTCTACTTTTATTATAAAAGGTAATTTATATATATAGGCAATATGTAATTTATAAATAACTATAAATAAATGGTGAAAACGGTTAATGACATCTTAGTTAAAGACCGTCGGCAGTTGTATATGTCGCTACAGACTGGTTCACCGAGGTTAGACTGAAATGTCTGTCTAAATGTACAGTCGGATTCTGTAATATAATATTTATATATGCCCTGAGGGCGGTAATTATATAGAGGTGAAAGATATAAACTCAATATAAATTGGGAATAAGCTTATTAGTACATAAGTAATAAACCTTTGTAGGTCAAACCTACTTAATTTAATCAGATTTGGAAGATGCCGTATATCCGTAGGTTGACAAAAAGACCCTATGCAGCTTTACTATATCTTTATTTTGATTTTTTACCTTCGGGTTTACTTTTTTTATTCATTTCAGTAGATTAGGTTATATTTATATTTTAAATAAAATGAGATACCTATATAAATGAAAAAAGAATCTAATTAATTTAAAACATATATGCCCGCCAAGGTGGGGGTTATGATAATATTTAAGAAAGAGTAAAGAGGTTAGTTTCGATGGGGCGTCGACATCAGCGAAAGCATCTGATGTGTCTAATAATAATGATTTTGATATTAATCAAAACTAAATATTTAATTAAATTTTTTATTTAATAGTAAAATACGTACAATAATTCTATATGGTAAATAGAATAAAAGATTATAAGTAAGGATAACAACATAATTGTGCGATGATAATAACACAAACAAGTGAAATTAGTACATAAGTAGAGTGTAGTGAACAGGCATAAACAAATGGTATGGATGTCGATAACGAATTAAAGTTACGCTAGGGATTAATTGTTAGTCCCTTATATATAGAAATATATATATTATAACATAATTGGGTGAATTGCATAAAAGTCTTAATCATATCGGTATATGATGATAACTTAGATAGAGATATTAATTATAAAATTTATGAAAAGATAATTTGCAGCGAAGTTTATATAAGTTAATTTGTATATATAAAAACGTTCAACGACTAGTAGATGAGTAAACTAACAATAATTCTACCACGAGCGCCCAACATCTAACATTTAAATAAATAAATTATGATGATGACATAGTCTGAACTATATAGAAATATATAGAAGTTGATATAAAGAGATCAACGATAACATAATTGAACAGGGTAATACCGCGTGAGAGTTGATATCGTCAGCGGTGTTTGCCACCTCGATGTCGTCTAGACTCGTCCTCCTGGTCGCAGCAACTAGGTAGGGTAGGACTGTTCGTCCTCTAAGGAGTTACTTGAGATGGGTTAATTACGACGTGAGTCAGTAATGATTTTATCATCTATGGATCTTAACTTATCTGTTGCCTTAAGTGTACGCAAGGATAATAAGGTACTTTCCTATGGTTAATTTATTTAATTTAGCTAAGAATGTTGTGTTTACATATTGAATGCATATCAAATATTAAATCCTTCAGATAAGTTTTTAACATTATAGACTATAATGTATTAGTTAATTTGTATAAGATTGCAAAAATTAACCCCCAGCAATGCTGAGGGTGGAAACTAATTTATATAATTCATATACCTTAAATATATTTCCTGGGATCATAGATTAATTGGTAAATCTTTCGCTTTGCATGTGAACAATATCGGTTCGATTCCGATTGATTCCATATTTTTTTATTTGGATAATAATTATTAAAAATTTATTAAATAAATGATTTGATTAGATGTTCCAACACCTTGAGGTGTACGTTTACAAGATTCAGCATCACCTAACCAAGAAGGTATACATGAATTATATGATCATATAATGTTTTATTTAGCATTAATATTAGGTTTAGTTTCTTATATATTATATGTAGTTATAGTTGATTTTAAAAATAATAAATTTGCTTATAAATATTTAAAACATGGTCAAACATTAGAGATTATTTGAACTATTTTCCCAGCTGTAATATTATTATTAATAGCTTTTCCTAGTTTTATATTATTATATTTATGTGATGAAGTTTTAACTCCTGCTATGACTATTAAAGTTGTAGGTTTACAATGATATTGAAAATATGAATATTCTGATTTTGTATCTGAAAAAGGAGAAACAATTGAATTTGAATCATATATTATACCTGAAGACATGTTAGAAGAAGGTCAATTAAGATTATTAGATACTGATACTTCTATCGTTTTACCTGTTGATACACATGTAAGATTTATAGTAACTGCTAATGATGTTTTACATTCTTTTGCTGTTCCTTCATTAGGTATCAAAATTGATGCTGCTCCGGGTCGTTTAAACCAAGTTAGTGCTTTAATACAAAGAACTGGAGTATATTATGGTCAATGTAGTGAATTATGTGGTGTTAATCATTCTTTAATGCCTATTAAAATAGAATGTGTTCCTATTAATGAGTTTATTGAATGATTATCTGAAGCCGAATAAAATATTCATTTATAGGTAAAGTTTATATAGCTTAATGGTAAAGCAATGTACTGTTAATACATCGATTTTGGTTCAATTCCATATATGAACGTTATATGTATATATTATAAAATAATGGTTTTTATCATTATTTAATTAAAAAAAAAAAAAAAAAAAAAAATATGAATTTAATTAGTGGATTATCAAGTTTATTAGCTATGGGTTTATTATCACCTGTACAAAGTATTTTATGATTAATTATATTATTTGTTAGTACAGCTATATCATTATATAATCATGATTTTATGTTAATGGGTATTTTATATATTTTAATATATGTAGGAGCTATTGCTATACTATTTTTATTTATATTATCTTTATTAAAAATAGATTATATACCTCAAGGAAATGTATCACCTTTAATTATAACTTTATTATGTGTAAGTTTTATACCATTAGATTTAACGTATGATTATAATGCTATAATTATGGAATTTAATCAAACTTATAATGAATTAATAGTAGTAGGAAATCAATTTTATACAGAATATGCTATATTATTAATTATAACAGGTTTAATATTGATATTATCAGTTGTAGGGGCTATAGCTATAACAAGATAAATGTTACAATTTATAGAATTATTATTAATGTTTGTATCAGTTTTATTAGCTGTTGCTTTTTTAACTGTAGCTGAACGTAAAACATTAGGTTATATGCAACGTCGTGTAGGGCCAAATGCCATTGGTTATAAAATACAATTTGATAAATTTAAACACTTAAAAGTTACACATATTTCACATATTAAATTAGATACTATAAATAAGAGATTTTATCGTTTAGCGAGGAATTAAAAATAATAATCAAATAAGATTATTTCATACTTCTATATTGAATTATAATTCAATAAAAAATGATTTAATTTAAGATAAAAAAGCTATAAAAGATTTATATTAAATAAAAGGACCTTTTAATAGTTTAATAGAAACTAGTAAATATTTAAATATGGATTATAGATCAGTAAAAAATAATGTCCACCCTTCGGGTGGGTATCCCCGCCCTGTGGGCGGTAATTAATATAACAATATAAAAATTAAATTTAATGATATATGAATTGTTTTATTAAGTAAAGAATTAACTAATATTTCTAATAAAAATGATATAATCTTAAAAAAACATAAATTAGAAAAAGTAAATATTTGAGCTTATAAAAAAGATATAAAAGGAAACTTAAATATATGCCGGCCCCTAACGGGTGCCGATAAAATATAAATTTAGATATTAATAAACCTTCATTTACATCAATAAATGAAACTACAAAAATAAAAAAAATTACTAATAAAACAAAAAAAAAATATTTATATCTTAATATAGCTACTAAAAGGGGATATAATTTTTTAAGTAAATAAATTTAATAGATATGATATAATAACCCATAGGGTTAAATATTAAATGTAACAATCACTACTTTAAATAGTGATATTTTAAATGTTAAAAATAAAAAAAATAAATATAAGAAATTTATTTTAGGCCAAAGTATATCATAAATAGGTTTATCCTATAATATACGAAGTGAAAGTGAACCTTTTGCTAAAAACTATCAAATTGCGGGAACGTCTTAAAGCTATTTCAACTAAGTAAATATAGTTTCCCTTGGCATATACCGGGGGGAGGGAATATATTTATGGCACAGGTAATGACTCGTGGTATAGTAATATCGAAATAGATGCACGAAAGGAAATAGACAATCTGCAGCCAAGTACCTATTAATTATAGGTATGCTGTTCATCGACTAAATGGTAGTTGGTGTATTTTATCTGTTAATCTATATAAAATATGCTTAAGATATAGTCAGACCTTATTCGAAAGAATACAGAAATATATATATATATTACTCGTTAGCTTCAATTACATTATTTTGCAAGTCCCGCAGCTATATATAGCTGCGGGCGGAGGTTTATATGAGTCTCATTTATGTGAGTCGTTAAATGGATAGTTAATATTAAAAATCAAGTTTAACTATTTAGGGAGAAGTATTCCTACTTTATCTAACCATATATAAAATAACCTTTAAAATATATGTATGATTAAAGGAATAGATTTGTATTTTGGTGTATTAATGGCTATCGCCGATGCTGCGAAATTATTATTAAAAGAAATAATTATACCTACACATGCAGATAAATTAATTTTATTTATAAGTCCAATTATATCATTAATATCAGCTTTATTATGTTGATCTGTAATTCCTTTTGGACCAGGTATAACTATAACAGACCATAATTATGGTTTAATATTAACATTAGCTATAAGTAGTGTTGGAGTATTTGGAACTTTATTAGCTGGATGATCTGCTAATAGTAAATATTCTTTATTAGGTTCTATACGTTCAACAGCACAATTAATAAGTTATGAATTAGTTTTAACTACTATAGTTTTATTATGTATTTTATTTGCTGGTAGTATGAATCTTTCTAGATATGTTGAATTACAATCATCTATATGATTATTTATACCTTTATTCCCATTATCTATAATTTGATTTATAGGATGTGTAGCTGAATGTGCTAGACCTCCATTTGATAATGTAGAAGCTGAATCAGAATTAGTATCAGGTCATATGACTGAATATTCATCATCTATATTTGTATTATTCTTTTTATCAGAATATGCATCTATATTATTTTTATCTACATTAACTGTTATACTATTCTTTGGAGGTGGTACAGGTATAATTTTAGGTTTAAAAGCTAATGTATTTGCATTTACTTATATTTGAGTTAGAGCTACTTTACCTAGAGTTAGATATGATAAATTAATAAATATGTGTTGAATAATCTTCTTACCATTATTATTTGCTATAGCTATATTATTACCATCATTAATATATATATTAGATGCTCAGATATGAATATAACATTATATACAAATTGAATAACTTATAATAGAATTAAGGTAAAATTTTACAAAAAAAAAAAAAAAGAAATGATTGCAATATTAACAACTTTGTTAACGTTTTATGTAAGTCAAAATAATATAATAACATTATTAATAGCGATAGAAATATTATTATTGACTGTTACAGTAAAAATTATCTATATAGGTAATATATTTGATGATGTACAAGCTACTATATTTGCTTTATTTATAATAATTTTAGCTGGTGCAGAATCAGCTATAGGATTAAGTTTATTAGTATCATATTATAGATTGAGAGGTAAAGTTACTAATATATTATAATGTTTAACTTTTTAACTTTTATTTATGAAGAAACTATACATATAAATTTAGGTTCTTGAATATCATTAGGTAATATTAATATTAATTATGGTATTTTATTAGATCCTTTATCTATGATAGTTATGGTACCAGTAGGTATAGTATCTATGGCAGTTTTATTTTATGCTATAGATTATATGAAATATGATCCTAATCGTAACCGTTTTTATGTTATTTTAAGTGCATTTGTTATATTTATGACTATTTTAGTTATAAGTGATAATTATGTTATGATGTTTATTGGATGAGAATTTGTAGGAGTTATATCTTATTTATTAATTTCTTTTTGACATACTCGTTTAGCTGCTATGAAAGCTGCTTTATCAGCTATTTTATTAAATAGAATGGGAGATGCCTTATTTGTTTTATTTATAGGTTCAACTTTATCATTATTTCATACAGTAGATTTTAATACTATCGAATTATTAACACCACATACTAATACTTATATTTTAAATTTATTAGCTATAATGTTATTAATTGCAGCTACAGCTAAATCAGCTCAATATCCTTTAAATTCATGATTATTAACATCTATGGAAGGTCCTACACCAGTTAGTTCATTATTACATGCAGCTACAATGGTTTGTAGTGGAGTTTTTGTATTAGTTAGATCATCATATATATTAGAATATACACCATCTATATTATTATTAATATTATGAATAGGTGGATTTACTACTTTAGTAAGTGGTCTAATCGCTGTAGTTACTAATGATATAAAAAGAGTTATAGCTTTATCTACAATGAGTCAATTAGCTATTATGATGTTAGCTATAGGTTCTAGTGCTTATGATTTAGCTATATATCATTTATATTGTCATGCTTTCTTTAAAGCTTTATTATTTATGTCAGCTGGATCTATTATACATAGTTTTATGTCAGAAACTCAAGATATGCGTAAATATGGTGGTTTAATCCATTATTTACCTTATAGTTATGTATCTATGGTTATAGCTTCATTATCTTTAATGGCTATACCTGGTTTAACTGGTTATTATTCTAAAGATATAATTATAGAATCATTATATGGTACTTATACATTTAGTGGTTATATAATGTATTTCATTGCTACATCTTCTGCTACATTAACTGCTATTTATTCTTTAAGAGTATTATATTTAACTTTCTATAATAATCCTAGATCTAATAAATATACATATGGATTAATACATGAAAGTAATTGAATGATTATACCTATGACAGTATTAGCTATTTATAGTATTTTCTTAGGTTATTATAGAGATAATGTTATTTTCCATTTAAATATAGGTTTACCACATACAAACACATTTATAGAAACAGAATTTACTATTCCTACTATCTTTAAATATTTACCTATGATATTAGGTTTATCTTTATCTTTATCATTAATATTTATATATGAATTTATGTATAAAATAAATAAAACATCATCTATATCAAATAAAGTTAATCATTTCTTTAATCAACGTATTTATTACGATCAATTATTAAATAATTTTATAATTAGACCTGTATTAGTATTAGGTGGTTATTTAAATGAATTAACTGATAATGGTTTATTAAAAGTATTAGGTAGTACTGGTATTAGTAGATTAATTCTTAACATCCCTTTAATTATTATTATTAACCTAATCATTAGTTTAATTTTTAATATTATATAAATATTCATTTATTAAATTACTCTTAAGTATTATAGTTATTATATGAATATATTTATGACTTATTACCTATATAAAATAAAATATTTTCAATAGTAGAAATAACAGGTACTAAAATAATAAAGTAACTGAAATAATAAGCAGTAGCAAATTGACCTAGTACAATAAATGGTACTTCAACATGTAATTGACCTAAATTACCTAATAATAAGAAATTAAATACAAATAAATAGAATGATAATTTAGATAATACTTTAAATGTATTACCTCTTATAACTGATCTATCTGTTATAGGTAATATTAATAATATTAATATAGCAGAAAACATAGCTATAACACCACCTAATTTATCAGGTATTGATCTTAAAATAGCATAAAATGGTAATAAATATCACTCCGGTACTCAAGTTTGTTATACCCGTAAGGGTTATTAAGGCTCTTTATCCTTAATTTCAATTAGTCACCTAATTGTTCAGACTATGTCATATACATAGTAAAATCTACTATTTGTATAAAGGCGCTCGTGGATAATTTATTTGCATAAAATTTATTATCTAGTCGTTGAACGTTTATAGATTATTAATTTATATAATAAATCTAATCTTATTATTTCTTTTTAGGATTAATAAATAAGTTTAATAATTTAGAATCAAATATAATGGGATAGCCACCCGTAGGACGGCCATTATATGCTATCTATACTTCGCTGCAAGTTTTCTCATAGAGATGTCCTTGCAATTCACCTTTTTTTCATTTAATTTAAATATGCCCACCCAAAGGGTGGGTATTAAATGCGACAATTTATTTAAACTTCTTTTCAATTAATCTTTTTTTTATTTTTTATATATTTTAGCTAATCTTAACTTATCAGTTTTATTCATAATAACTTATGATTTACTATTTAAAAACATAAAGTATTTTTGGTTTGGTTTTACTTTTATTGGTTATGTAACTACTCATTATTTATTTTTACTTAAAGATATAAAATAATTTTCATACTGTGTTTTGTCAAAATAATCATTTACTATTTTATCATAATTTATCATATTTTTATAATAATGTCCTTTAAAGGGTGGGTATCACCTAACAACAAAAAAACTGTATAATGGCCACCCGTAGGGCGGCTATCTCCCGCCTTCGGCCGGGAATTAATTATATATGGCGGCCTAAAGATAATAATACAATATTACTTTCTCTTCAAAATTTAACTTAACCAAGTATAAGACATGTTTTTTCTAATAAAAACATTTTATTAAAATAGTAGTAATTATATATTTTAAATTGAGTTTATTAAAATTTAATATTATTTATAGATTAAATAGTTAATAAAACAACATAGTTATTTTAAGAATAAGTTACAGAACGATGTATTTCAATTTTATTTAAATATAAAGATATATAATACCCGCCCTTAGGGATATCCGCCCTCCGGGCGGCCATAAAATAAATTTACATTATCTTTTGTATATTTTTGACTTATTCTTAAACAAGGATTATACATTAAACATTTATTTTTATGTTAAATATAGATATTAAATGTTCCATTACCTAAATAAAAACCTAAGATAAAAGGTATATTCATATCAGGAGTCTTTAGTATTATAACATAATTTAAATAAGTCTTTAAATAATCCCCCAGCGAAGCGGGGGAATTTTTATCTATAACATGATTTTTTACTACTTAATTAAATTTTTCATTTAAATATAAATTTATTTGTGTATTATCTATTATATTATATTATAAACTACCGCCCTCCGGGCGGCCATATATAAATTTTATAATCATCATTCTTAAATGTAAGCTTATTATTAAATATATCGCCCACCTTAGGTGGGCGGGGATATAATTTTATTCCCGGCCTACGGCCGGCATTTTTTTTATCCATGTTGTTTATCTTCAAAACTATTATTAAAATAAGGTATTCATTATTTTTATATGATATATACCTGATTTGTTAAGACTAACTTGATAATTAAATAATTTAATCCCGGCCAATGGCCGGGCATTTATTAGGGTATATTATTTCCTGTTAAGAGGTTTTAGCCCTACCTCAGGTAGGGTGAGTATTATTTATCGACGCCGGAGTTACCATAGGGTTACCTGGTATATAGTTATCTGAATGTCCTAATGTATTAGGTGAAAAGAATACAAATAAACTGAAAATTAATAGGAATACAAATACAGTTATTAAATCATAGAACTAAATATCGATCCCTTAACCAAACTATTAGGGTTGTCTAATATTCGTCACCGAACCGTACGTGATAGTTTCCTGATCATACGGCTCTCCATAACCTTTATTCAGACTTATATACAAATCTCTGAGTTATATCATTAGGTATAAAAAATTAACCAGCATGATATTTCATATGACAACTTCTACAAAGAGGAAGCTGTTTACTATTTGCCTTTGCCATTAAATAATCTAAAGTACCTTTGATAGGTTTTAGATCTTTCATCATTCTTATATGATGCATTTCAATTCTATATTTACTATTACATATTAAACAATTGTTTTTCATAACAGTAGCTAATGAAATACTATCTGAGTAAATTGAAGGGATATAAGTATCCATATCTTTAATCTTAAAATCTCAAATATTCATTTTATAATTATCTGGTTTTAATAAAGTTGCTAATATTTTAGGTGTATTATCAGCATTACGATTATTATAATCTTTAATCTCAATCCTTTTACCGAACTTACGATAAACTTTAGCTCTAGTCGGTAAACGATATTTATGAGCAAAAGTACGTAAAACAACATCTCTAATAATATAAAACAAATATGCAGTTAATTTACCTTTATTAAAAGCAAATGAATAATAATTTAAGTAACCTCTAATAACACTATTAGCTAAATGTACTATTTGTTGAGGTCTTAAACTTAATCAAGTAAATCTTGATTTACCTACATGTTTTTTAGGTTGTTTTAATAGAAACCCAGCTTTAGTTAAATTAGTTTTTATTATGTCCATAGGGGCACTCAAAACTAAAAAACCAGAAGAACGTCTAAGATATTTACCACATATATTATAAGTTGTAACACTTGAATGTTTAATATAAGTACCTAAAAATAAAATACGTTTTTTGTATGAATTAGTTATTTTTGTTTTAACTGGTGATACAGTCAAACCTAACTCATTTAAACAATAATCTTTAATTTTATTTAAAATTAATATAGAATCTTTATAAGATCCATTAATTGCTACAATTCAATCATCTGCGTATCTTATATAATGTAATTTACGAGTTAATTCTATTTTTTTGTTTCTATTAATACTCCTTAATTCTATAGCTAATTTACTTAGAGTGTATGAATTTACACCTTGTTTACGGGCTTTATTTAATTTATGTTGAGTACTTCTGTATTTACTATCATAAACATAATAAGTTTCTTTATAATCAAATTCATCTTTAATTTTCATTATGAATAAATCCAATTGATGAAGATAAATATTAGCTAATATAGGACTTATTATTGAACCTTGTGGTGTACCTATAATATCTGTTTTACGTTTATATTTAAATAAGTAACCCGCATTTAATGATTTTCTGATTAATTCAATAAATCTTTGATCACTAATTTTATTAGATAATAGATCTATTAATTTGTCATGAGGTATTTCCTCAAAACAAGCTTTAATATCTCCTTCTATTCATCAAGTACAACCTTTGAATGTTGTTAATATCTTTCTTAATGCAGTATGGCTACTTCTTTTAGGACGAAAACCATGTGATACATCAAGAAATAATGGTTCATAAATAGCTTCTAATACCATTCGAATTACTTCCTGAACTAATTTATCTTCAGATTTTCCTAATGTTACTGGTCTTAATTCATTTTCATATTTAGGTATAAATATACGTTTACCAGGTGTAAATTTAAAACTATTGTTCTTTAGCTTCATGATTATTGAATCTAACCTTTCTTCCGACATACCATCTAATGTGGTAGATTTTATCCCTGGTGTCATCATACCGGGTTTTGATTTCAATTTCTCATATGCTGTTCTTAAAAGATCCTTGTTTAATATGTATGTTTTATATAATTGACGATCTATAATTTTATCAGGGTGTGCTTTAGATCTAGCTCTAAGACTGTCTAGACTATCAAGTACATTTTTTGAGCTTCCTGCTTTTGTACTCAACATTCTTAGACTAAAGGTTACTGGTTCACTTCATTGGGTATTATTAGTACTTCATAGAGAATTACCTCTATTATATTTCATTTCTGAACCAATTAATATTGAACCTCTGTTCGCATATCTATTACTAGACTTAGCGAATCCCGTAGTTGTGTATCTCTCTAAGATTTGATCCTTAGGTTCATCATTCATTACCTTGATTATAGTATTACTATAATTGGAATCTATACCTGTATTACTGTTATCTTCAAAGCCTATATCAGTAGTATAGATTAACGCCCTATAAATAGCATGACGATCTCCTTTCTTTGAGAGCATTGGTAATTGATGTTCGAATAGTATAATTCTAACCATAGATCATTCACTTGAATCTCTTTTAATTACTATCTTAATTTTTATTATGAGACCCTTTTCTATACATGCTCTGTTTAGCAAATGTTTTCACATGTTACCTAAGTATAGTAGTGTAAATATGTTTACAGAATATTTGTTGCTCTTTAACAACTCAAGAGAAACACCACAACGGCGCACTTTAAATATAAAGTAACTATGCATAGGTATTCTATCTAAATTTCCAGTTATTCCTACAGGATTTGAAGAACCATGTATATGTAAAGCTATTAAATGCATTACAACTAAGGCAGCTAATATAAATGGTAATAGGAAATGTAAAGCAAAGAACCTTTGAATTGTAGGATTACTTACAGAGAATCCACCCCAGATAACATTCGATATTTACCATTCTGTATTTTTTTAATTACCCAGCAATACTGAGTGATATCCAACCGTGTGTGTGGACTATCTATACTTACTTATAATTACTTATAAGATTAGACTATTTCATCATCCCTAAGGATGTAGGGCGCTCGTGTTCAAATTATTGTTATATTACTCATTGATTAGTCGTTGAACGTTTATAATCCTTATATCCCAACCCCTAACGGGGGCCGATAAAGAATATCATATAGATTATACTTCGCTACATATTATCCTTAATTAAATAAGGACTTCTATATAATTCACCCTATTTTTCCAATATGTTTTACAACATATGGCCGCTTAATTGAGGTATTTAAGATGCCCGCCCGAAGGGCGGGCTTATATCTCTTTAGATTTTAAATCTACTACTTATTTTTATATCTAATAATCATTTTTTATATTCTATATATTTATAACCTAATAATTCATATTTAGAAAAATATTTTATAACATTTTTTATATCTTTTGTAGATGATATAGTTAATTGTGTATATTTATTCTTATTAATAGATATACCTTTATTAATAAAAAATTCTTTTTTTATACATTTAAACAATTCAAAATTATATTTATCTTTTAATTGAAAACATATACTATTTTTAGATATAAATGAACCTTTAACCATAGTAAATCCTGCTATTCAATATTTAAAATAATCTAATTTATTAAATCCATGTTTTATAATGTTATTATTTATATAATTATCTATATTAATTTTATTTAATTTAATATCTGTATAATTAGTTATATCATTCTTAATTATATATTTAGCTAATAAATATTGTTGTTGTCTTGTATTAGTTAAAAATTTTATATTATAATAATCAAGCATAGGTATTAATTTATATTTTATATCTATTATATTAATTTCTAATCTAGCTAATTTTTTTCCTTTTTTAGGTGTTATATAATTAACATTACCTAATTTTAATTCTGATTGAAATAATTTTAATAAATCTAAATCAATTGAAGATAAATTTATAACTAATGATATATATATATTATTCCCGCCCACAGGGCTGGGATACCCACCCTTCGGGTGGGCATTTACTTTTATATTATCTTTATTTAATCTTGATTTTTTAGTTACTCTAATATATCCATCTCCATCTATTAAACCAATAAATTTATATAATAAAATTTTATTATTTAGGTTTGTAACTGTTGAATTTACTTCTTTAGGGTGGTTATTAAATGTATGCCGCCCTTTAAAGGAGGGCGGTGATTTTTTATTAAAAATAAATAGTAGAAATAATGGTAATAAGATTAACGGTACAATATCATTTCCTATAAATGGTATAGCTGATAATAGGTTAGTTATAACTGTTGCCAATATTTAAATATTATTTATCCCTTATATAGGTTTAAATTTTTTTATTTTATAGAACTAGAGTATTCTTAGTAATTTAAATGTTAAAATAAATAATACCATGTACTTAATAAATATATATATTATCCCCGGTGTAATACACCGGGAACTATGTTTATACCTTCATATAAGACAATTTTTTAGATATGATACCTTATTATAGGTAACATATTTGATCCCACCGCTATTAGCGGTGGGTTATTGTTTAATAAGCCTTGTGTATAATAAATGTTATAAGCATTATTATATAAATATCCGAGTGCACATTAAGCATCATTTCAGACACCCATTATTGGACCACTCTGTAGGGATATTATAATCTACCCACGGTCTTTTTACTTAACATATAAATTTGACCAGTTTTCAATAATGTTGCATTATATATCTCCCGCAGCTTAGTTGCGGGTGTAACTTATTTTTAATTATATATTGATATAAGTTAAAGGTTTAATAAACCATTCGGTTTAACCTATATATAATACTATAATATAATTATTATTATATTTTTAGGGAATTAATCTAATAATTAAAAAAAATGTAAGCTTATAAAAATAGATAATGACAGCCTTCGGTAGGGAAGACTATTGTTTTGGAGAGTCATTCATATGTTTACCAAATTTATATTTCATAGAAGGTATAATATAAGGTTTAACTATATTAACTAATAAAGGCATAGAACTAACTTTAATAAAAATGACATAAAATATTTTCTGATTTTTAGTTACTCCTGATTTATGTATGATACAATCTAAATTATATTTATCTTTTAATAAAAAAACTAGATATTCTATTTCTTTTAAAGTAAAATTATTTGTAGCTAACTTTAAACCATTACCTATTTTACCTCCATCATCCATTATTCAAATAGCTAATGCTAAAGGAGATAAATAAAGATGTAAATCTGAAGGTAAAACTTTAATTTTTTTATCTAGAGTGTTAATATATCATAAATTATATATATTATTAAATTGATCATAAGTTCAAGTACTAAATCTTATACATTTTCTTATTTTTCCATTAACACTTAATCTTGTTGATATTTTAGGTATTTTAGTATTACAAAAACCTAAATTAGCTATTAAACTATGTAAATATAATAAATATTCATCATGACTATCTTCTTTATAAAAGGTAATTCTAGTACCTTTACCTCCTTTACGTTTTTCAGCATGTCCATCTCCTAATAAAGAACCATATATTATTTCTATAATAGTAGTATCTTTAAATGGTCAGGGCTCTTTAAAAATTATAAAATTTTTACGTTTTAAACATTCATTATTTATGACACCTACCCGAAGGTTAACTTCAGACAGATTTATTTTTAATTTATCTATAAAGCAGATAATTTTTAATCTTAAAATAAAATAGAGTAATTCTACTTTATAAAGATCATTTATCCCTAAAGAAAATAATATTATAATATTTAAGGCAAATAAACTACCTCAATGGGACATCTGCCCGTACACAAGGCAATATGACCAGTAAGTGTAATATGGTCTATATCTATATATAATTTAATTAAAATATATACGGCCGTAGGCCGCCATAGATATATTATTTATATTTATGTTCTAAATATAAAATTTCGACTGTGCATTAAGCATCATTTCAGATACCCATTAATGTTGCAGTCTGTAGCGATTATTTATATAACCGACGATCTTGTTTTACTTTAATCGTTTTCATTAATGTTGCCGATAATTTAATAATAATAATAAACTATAATTAATGGTTAAATTTAATTATTATTTCTCTATTTAATTAATTTTCTTATAATATGGCCCGGAGGGCTATATATTTTATATATCGGCCCCCGTTAGGGGCCGGCATAAATGATATATTTAATTATAAAACCTATTTAGGTATAATATTAACATATTATTTCTTTAGAGATAGAAAATAATAAATAGAGTATATCTATGATTTATATATCATATATCTGTCTATAATTTTTTTTATAAAAATTACAATTATAGAAATTTAATTTTTTTATTTTATTATTATTAAGAATAAAATATTTATTCCTATTTCTCTTAAATATAAATAATAATTAAATTTTAGATAGACTATCTAAATATAATATTAAATATTTTCCCTTAGGTAAAATATAACCCAGAGGGTCATATTAGAAAAATATAATCTTTTATTTTAAGAATGCCCCAGCTTTATTGTAGTTGGGATATCCCCCCGCGCAGCGGGGGAATTAGTATTTTCAATAATTCTAGCAAAATTAGTTTTAATATAAAATTTAGTAAAATTATTATAATTACTTAAACCAGATTTAATTTTATATTTTCTATTTAATCTATTTTTATAATTATATTTATATAATTGATCATTATCTATATATTCTCTAAATGAATTATATTTATTAATATGAGTATTATTTAATAAAGGTATAAATAAATCAGGTATAAATATTCAACCTAATTTTAAACTACGTTGAATTGTTTTAGTACTACAACATAAATAATGAGAAGCTTGATCTATTGATTTAAATTGACATAAATTTAATTCGTTATTATCATAAATATATATATATTTTCTTGAACCTTTACTTATATTTAAACGACCTTGATCACTTAAATAATCTTTAGGTTTATTAAGTGTTATTATTTTTAAATTATTTTCAATTTCAATTTTGAAATATTCTTTATGTTTTTCACGTAAATCTTTTAATAAATCTAATCTTTCTTTAGTTAATGATAATGCTGATAAATTTGATTTATTTTTTAAATTATATTCATTATATTTATATCCTTGAAATTTACCTGCTTCAGTTAAAATATTATATTGAGGTACTAATAAAGATATATATGATGTTTCTAAAGCTAATAATTCTATATAATTATCATCATTATTAGTTGGTTTAGGATAAAATTCTAATATTCCATAAATAAAATTATTTAATCCATATTTATTTAATGCATTTTTTAATACTTTACTACCTCTATCATTTTTTTGTATTAAATGATTTCTAAATCTTCCATTTAAATTATTTACTTTTGCTGAACCTATATAATAATTCTGTGTTATTTTATTTATTATTATATATATTCCTGATTTATCTTTTAAATTATCTTTTATTTCATTTTGTACTATTCCTTTATCTAAATTTTCTCATCATAATTCAGGTATTATTCCTATTTCTTTTAAAATAAATTTAGGATTTGTTATATCTTTATTTTTTGTACTATAATATCTTATATTATTTTTATTTACTATTTTATTTGTAATAAATAATTTTGATTTATTATTTTTATATTTATATTTATTATATTTAGATTTTGGGCTATTGCTACCCATAAAAGCTGTAGCCATAGTTAAGATAAAAATTATAACACCTATTGATCAAACTAATACTCTTGGTGTTTTATAACTACCATAATATAAAGCTTTACCTATATGTAGATACATTGCAATGAAAAAAAAAGACGCTCCATTAGCATGTATGTATCTGATTAATCATCCTGCACGGACATCTCTCATTATATGCTCTACGGAGTTAAACGCCAATTCTATGTTGCTTGAATAGTGCATAGCTAGGAACAAACCGGATGCTATTTGTATTACTAAACATAAACCTAATAACGAACCTACATTTCATCAATAATTTATTGAACTAGGTTGTGGACTATCTATTAAATAACTATTTGCTAAAGCTAAATAAGGATTTGATTTTCTTATTGTCATTTTTTTTTTTTATTTTATTAATTAAATTTACATAAAAAAGGTATTAATATTGTTGATCTTACCTATAATTCCGGAGGGTGGGCATTAGAGCAACCAACTTTTAAGTAAAGATAAGAGGGGAGGAAAAAAGGAAAAAATAAATAAGATATATACGGCCCCCGTTAGGGGCCGCCATAAAAATATAAATGTGACCTATATAAATATATAAATCATATAAATAATACTAAATCATATATATATAAATCTTACCTATATAAATCAATATATATATATCTAAATATAAAATATATCTAAATATGGCCGAGCGTAGGCGGCCGGGATAACTATATATCTAGATTAGAAATCATATATAAATATGAAATATAAATCAATGATAAATAAAGCCCACCCTTCGGGTGGGTATCATATATATATAAAATTAAGAATAATATACCCTTATATATTATAGCTATACTATTCATATATAAAGCCCACCCTTCGGGTGGGTATCCCCGCCCTTCGGGCGGGGATCAGATATAAATAATTAAGAGTAGTAAATAATAGGTATGATAGAAAAAATAAATGAATAAATGAATAAATGTCGAGCCTACGGTTAGGAGATTAACTTAGTTTTTAATATTTTTAACTTACTAATATAACGTCTTTCTAAATTTAATGCACCTAAATTAATTTCATAAACAAAAGCGATAACTAAAGTTAATAAGAAAACAATTAAAATACTTAAACCATAGATACCATTAGAATAAGCACTAATAACATAAGGTAATATAGATGAGATTTCTAAATCAAATGGTAAGAATAATATAGCAACTAATATGAAAGCTACACTAAATGCAGATCTAGATTGTTGATAAGAAGTAAATCCACATTCAAAGGGTCCATCTTTTTCAATATAAGAATTAGATGTTGAAATTAAATAATTAATTAATATTAATGCACAAGCTACAATAGGAGCTAAATATAAATAAAATGTAAACATATTAAATAGTAATTAAATATAATCCTTCCGAAATAAATGGTAAAAAAATAAAGAAACTTATTAATAATATTGTTGTTGTAGCTATAACATATGCTAAAGAGTAATTAATGTAACCTTGAACCTCTTTAATGGTTCTACTAGTTATTAAAACTTTAATAATATTAGCATAATAATATGTGGCAATAACACTACAAACGATTAAAATTAAACTTTCTAATATATAATTATCTTCTAATGCACTTATTAATATATAGAATTTAGCATAAAATCCAGGTAATGGTGGAATACCAATTAATGAAAATAATGCTAAGATCATACATATTGCTAATGTTAAATTAGGTAATTTTAATTGATGTATATACATTAATGGTGATCATATTGATATAGGTTTACTTATATATTGACTAGCAGCTAAGATACTTAAAAATAATATTAAATGAGTTAACGTATATTGTATTATATAAATATAAAAAGAGATATCATATGTTATAATAGATAATATTATATAACCAAAGTTTAATAATCCACTATATGCTAATATAGTTTTAATATTAATTTGATATAATGGTTTATATGAACCTATAAATAATGATAAATAAAAAAAAATAATAAAAATATGATAATTAAAAAATATAACATTTGTAAATATTCAAGAAGAAATTGATATTTTAGCTACTATACTAATATAAGCAGTAATATAAGTAGGAGCATAATTATAAACAGCAATACTTCAACGGTGTAATGGTGCTAATCCCATTTTAAAGAATAATGCTATTAATAATATATCAAAATATGAAATAAGATTATTATTAGATGATAATGAATTAAATATAGATAAATCTGATAAATTTGTAGTACCTGTTAAAGAGTAAATAAAATATGTAGCTAATAAAATTATAGCTGATGCTACACCACCCATTAAAAAATATAATAATGAAGCTCTTGATGCATTATATGATCTATTATGTAAACCAGTTAATAAATATAAAGAATAACTTTGTAATTCAATTATAATATATAAAGCTAATAAATCATTAACTAAAGGGAATAATAATAAACCTATACTATTAGCTAAAATTAACAATATTAAATAAGGAGATAATAAATCGTTATTTTTAGATGTAAGATTTGTATTATAAAATAATAAACCTATAATTAATAAAATTATTAATATAATTAAAGGTAAATTATAAGAAGTTAAATTAAATCAATTATTAAATAATGTAAATCCAGGTTTTAATGATATTATATTTATTGAATTTATAAATAATATTAATATAAAACTTAATACTAATATACCTAATCTATTTAATAATATAGAATGTCCAATTATTGAACTATGAGATATTTTATTATCACTATCAGTTTTATTAACTGTAGGATTTGTAAAAGTTGAAAAAACTAATAAGGTTAAAAATGATGAAAATAACATCACCTAAACCCACACCCAACTAAGGTGGGACTATATATATATCATATTTATACTATCCTTAATAATTATCTCCTTATTATATCACTATATGCCGGCCCCCGTTAGGGGGCCGATTATTCATATCTCTTTTACTTATATAAAAGGTACATTATATCTATTTATATCATAGGTTATCTTATAAGATATATTGATTATATAATATATCTATACCACTATATATTAGGCCGGTGATATAATATATGCCGGATTAAATAAATAAATATGCCATATCTCAGAAAAGATAAAATAGAAGCATATAAATAACCACGCCCACCGTCGGTGGGCGATAAATTAAGGGAAATGTAGGCCGGCCGTAGGCCGGGATAGAAATATATCTGTTATCAGATTATTTATCATAATAAAGGGAATCTTAACCTATATGTTTTATAGGCCCCTGTTAGGGGCCGGCATAGGTATAAAAATGATATCATAAGGTTATGGCCCAGCTTTGCTGGGTTCTACCCCACCCTTAAAGGACCTTAAAGGAGGGTGGTTATTAAATAACATACATCGTAGTAAATAAAATATCTATAAGAAATATAACCACCTTTGTAGGGAATAATCCATATGTCATTATATATGTAGTAAGAGAATCTATGAAATAACCCGGCCGAAGGCCATTAGGGGCATATATTTTATATATATAAGGAATCCCGAAGGGTTAATTAAAAGGTATTATGAAATATAAAATAAACCTCACACACCATAGGTGTGCATAAATGGCTAAAAGATCTATTTTAAGTATAGAAAAAAGTTAAAAACAAATATTTACCTACACACGCCTACGGCGTGAAAATAAATTAGGTAGGGAAATATATGGTATCAGATATATAGTAAAGGATATCTTTCGGCCCCGTTAGGGTCCGGCATAATATGAGATATAATACCCCGCGTAGCTGAATAATAATAAAATATAGATATAGATATAAATATAAATATAAATATAAATATAAACCCGAAGGGTAATAATTAGGCCCCCGTTAGGGGCCGGCATATGTATTTATAAATATGTTATAGTTATCTATCTCGCCCGTAGGGCGGGCATATAAGATATAAGTATATGGATATGAATTTAACTTTAAATATAGATAAATATGATATATAGAGTTATCTGAGATATAAAATAGTATATCGAATAATTAATGCAATGCCCACCCTTCGGGTGGGAATATTATATATATATATCTCTCAATAGTTTATATGGCGCGTATAAATATGATATATGTTAAATTAATATTAAAACTACACACACCTTAGGTGTGCATAAATTATCTAATGATATAATCCGCTAAAAGGAAATAATACCCTATAAATAGAACATATAGTTTAACCCCCAGACACCATTGGTGAGAAAAATAAGTTTATCGTAACTTCACTATCCCGGCCATTGAGGTATAAGGTATACCGAAGGGCATAGCAATAAGAAAACCATCCCGCCCACCTACGGTGGGCGGTATCCGTAGTAAAAAGGGAAAAATCAAACCTAAGGAACTAAACTTTACCACGCCTTTGGCGTGAAATTAATTTTTAAGAAAAAGGGATCCCGAAGGGCAGAAATAAAAATAAAAAGAATAGTATATAAATAAACCCGCCCGTAGGGCGTGGAAGATAATCTTAAGATTAAATAGGTGATTTTTATCCACCTTAGGTGGAGGTTTTGTATCTATTATTTACCTAAATAAAGTTTTTTAAGAATTAAACCCGAAGGGTATAATATAATAATCAATAAATTTGAAATCTAAGACATTATTTACACCGACGGTAAAGATTAAACAACATAACCCGCCTACGGCGGGATAGTTTTACCGGTGGTCATATATTTAGGATATTTACTTATTGAATTATAAATTAGACTTTATATCTCTTTTACTTATCGTTTAGATTATATATTCTATATATCTTTTATATAATCATATATTTAGGATATTTACTTATTGAAATATAAAATAAGTCGGGAAGAAAAATAATCCGAAGGGAATACTAAAAAGTTAAAAACAAATATTTACCTACACACGCCTACGGCGTGAAAATAAATTAGGTAGGGAAATACATGATATCAGATATAAAGATATCTTTCCATAAAAATATAAACCCAAAGGGTAATAATTAGGCCCCTAACGGGGCCGGCATATGTATTTATAAATATGTTATAGTTTTCAAACCCGCCCGTAGGGCGGGCATGATATAAGTATATGTATTTAACTTTAAATATGTTCTATAGAATTATCGAAGATATAAAATAGTATATCCAATAATTAATGCAATGCCCACTCAATAGTTTATATGACACTTATAAATATAATATCTGTTCAATTAATGATATAAGTTAATAATAAACCTCTGATGATATACTAAAAATTTGCTAGGGAATGAGTTATCAAGAAAAGAAACCTTAATCTCAAATAAATGATCATTACAGATGGGGTTAAACCTATGTACACCTTAGGTGTGCATAAATTATCTAATGTTTTTTTTTTTTTTTTTAAAAAAAGTATATGATATATTTGTAATTAGGTTATTAAATAGAAACATCACAATCCCGGCCTAAGGTATCGTATACCGAAGGGTATAGTAATAAGGAAAATTTAAATAGAAGGTACTAAATTTACATACACGCCTTCGGCGTTCAAAGAATCTTACATAAAAAGTAACCCGCAGGGTATAGTAATAAGGTAAAATTAAATATAAGGAATCCAATACTCACACGCCATAGGCGTGCTTAAATTATGAAATAACGTTATCCACCTTTGGTGGTTAATAAAAAGTAAAATAAGAATAGCATATAAATTAAACCCGCCCTACGGGCGTGGAACATAATCTTAAGAAAAAAATAAACCATCCCGCCCACCTACGGCGGGCGGTATCCATAGAAAGAAGGGAAATTGAAATATAAGGAACCCTATACCCACACGCCTACGGCGTGAAAGGATATAAATAATTTAGCCACCGTCTGTGGCCAACAAATTTCATTCCCGCCCGCAGGGCGGGGATATCTCCGCTACGCGGGGACATTTTAAAATTGATAAAGAAACCGGCCAAGGGCCGGGCCGAAAAAATATAAGATTTTTCTCCACCAACGGTGGAGGTTTTGTACCTTTTTTATCCTGTTTTCTTTACTTATTATTTAAAACTTGACCTCATTTTTTTTTATCTAGTCTTGACCTCATTATATTTTTATATCTTCGGTGGGGTATTTCATATTTTTATGTCGTGTTTTATCCTTATTTTTGATAACCTTATTCTTCTTTAACTTTATTCTATTTTTATTTACCTTTTATTTTTATAAAATGGTAATTTATCTTTAACTATATTTTATATTCATAGATTTACTTTTAATCCCCCGGCTTTAAGCCGGGTACTAGTATTTTATTTTCCATATATGATCCTTTAATCATTTAGTTTTTTCATTTTTGATATTTAATTGACTCTTATTTCCATATAACATACGTTTATTTTATTTTATTTTATATTATATTATATTATATTATATTATATTATACCTCATTTATATCTTATAACATCGGTTAATTTTTTAATCTCTTACACCATTTCATTTTTATTGATATTTTATGACATTGTTACCCATATCCATCCTATTATATTATATCTTTTATTTACTTTTTATATCTTACACCGAAGGTGGCTATTTGTATTTTATGTCATTTCCTATATTTATATTTACTAAAAAGTAGTGGGTTATAAGTTTTATATCTTATATTTTTACATATATCTTTATATAGATATGTTATCTTATCTTTGTTATTTTATTCCTAACGGGGGCTTTATCCTCTTGGATTTATATATTTGAGTTGGCCGGGTAGTTAAATTAAGGTTTTTCTTATATTTGTTGTTAATTATATCTTATCTTCGTATTTTTTCCTTTTGGATATTTCACCCACCCCAGCTATGCTGGGGGATTCCCTTTTTTATATAACACCTTTGGATTTTTATAACTTTCTTTTTTTTCATATATCTATATTAAATATTTGATATTTACATTTTATTTGTGATTTTATATTTTGGTATTATATGCCCGCCCTACGTGCGGGATTTATATTTTACTTATTTCTATTTTATTCATTAACCTTCTTTCCTACATTTTTATGTTTCATTTTATAATATCCTTTTATTTTATTTTATTTAATATAAAATATAAAGTTCACTTATTTACCTCACTTATTATCTTTTTACTTCTATATCATTCTCCCTTTCCTTTTTAATTTTCCCACTCTCTTTATTTTTTGTCTACCATACTTATATTTTATTTATTATTATTTCATATAACTATATTCATATGACCCCTTTCCTTATTTTATCTTTCTCTATTTTTATCGGACTATATAACATTTTATACCATATTTACTTTATTTCTTTTTTATTTATTACTATATATATATATATTATCTTTATCTTTTTATATCATATCATATATCTATAACATATTTCTATATACATATGTATATCCTTTCCCACCCCCGCCCTACGGCCGGGTTTACCTTTTATTTCTATCTTTTTATTTTTTATCTCCTGATGGTTTTATATCATATAACTTATATATATTTTTGTTATATATCTAAATACATATCATGCCCACCACCAAAGGTGGTGGGGATACCCACCCGAAGGGTGGACATTATCTTGGTTATCCCCTATATTTTTTATATCATTTACTTAAAACAACACCCTTTTAAATGAGTTAAATATAACTTAGTGGTAATTCCCAGCCTACATCCGGCCTATCTTATTTTTTTATATTTTATATCTTTAACTATATAATACATATATAGATATTTTTATTATCCACAATTTTCTCTTGTTAGTCGGGATAATA